TGATATCCTCCGGATAGGGTAATTATAGCTTATATTAAGCTTCTTTACCTGATGTTACATAATTACTTATTCCTAGTAAAACTACTACACATGTAACTGTTATAACGTTTACTAAGTCAAGATATACTGAAACGAAACTAAATATAGATAAGTAGAAACAAACTCCTATTAATATATAAAGAGCGTAATCTGTTACAACTCCTTTACTTAAACCTGATATAGTTTTACTTGTTCTAGTTAATAGAACGTTCATTCCATAAGGACCTACTCATTCTATACTTCCTTTATCTAATACTTTAGTAGTTTGACCTCCTAAATCTAATACAGTGTTAACTATATACTTATTATAGAATAATTCTACTAAGAAACGTTGATTGAAGAAACCAAATACATAGTATCCTAATCTAGATAATTTAAAGTCTGTTACAGATTTAGGCATAAATTCTGGATAGATTATAGCTAAAGCTGAGAAACCTACTGTAAAGAAGAATGGTAATAATTTGAAGAAAGTAGGTACAGCGAATTCTGTATCTATTAATATTTCATGCATTGGATGTATGAATATACTATTATCAGTAAAGAATCCTGAACCTAATCCTATAAATATATCTTTAGTTAAGAATCCAAAGTATATAGAGAAAATAGCTAATATAACTAATGGTAAGCTTAAGAAGATATCACCTTCATGAGCATTTTTGTAATAATTCACAGGGCCATTAGGGTTAGCTAAGAAAGTTAAGTATAATACTTTAACTGAATATAATGTAGTAAATATTGCACCTATAGTAGCAATAAAGTAAACATTAATACTACTGAAGTGATATTGACCATAAGCAGATTCTAATATAAAATCTTTACTGTAGAAACCTGTCATGAAAGGGAAAGCTACTAAACTAAGACTTGCTATTAAAATAACTGTATAAGTTAAAGGTAAGAATGTTATTAATCCTCCATATCTTCTTAGATCTTGATTATCTGATACAGCGTGTATAACAGCACCAGCACCTAAGAATAATAATCCTTTATAAAAGGCGTGATTAATCAAGTGGAAAATAGCTATATTATATGAAGATAATCCTATAGCTATAACCATCATACCTAATTGACTCATTGTAGAATAAGCAATAATTTTTTTAATATCTTGTTGGAATAATCCAATTAAAGAACTAAATACTGTAGTAATAGCCCCTAATCATAGACATATTAATAAAACTGTTGAACTGTATTCTATTAAAGGAGATGAACGTATTAATAAGTAAACTCCAGCTGTAACCATTGTAGCTGCGTGTATTAATGCAGATACAGGTGTAGGCTATTATGTTAATTTATAATATATATTGATTATAAATATGCAGTTAATTACTTAACTGATCGGACTATATCTTCATTTACATTAAGAGATGATTTGTTTAAGTTATTTTTTAGAATTTAGATATAATTCGGTTATATCATATATATAATTATAAGTAGAAAATGCAATATATATAGACATTAAACACGAAAATACTAATAAAGTTGCACCTATTGTCATTCATATTCAGTTTGTTTTACTTGCTAGGTTAACTGATTTAATGAAATAGGAATGAATTCGTTCACCTCATAGGTGTTTTAATAATATAAATTTATGATTGTTCTTAGCGATCATACTATAAGCATGAGATATTAATAACAAATAAAGGAGAACTGGGATACAACATCTTAATATTAACACGGAAGTTAAAAATTGAATTGTATCATCCTCTCAATTATAATTTGTTAGAGTTTTCTTAGAAGAATCAATATCATGACATATTCTTGCTATGATATCAATATCTTCAAGAAGACAATAAGCTAAATATACAGAAATTATACTCACTATTACAGTAAAAGTTCAAATAGCTAATATAACTCATATATTATTACGTTTATAAACATACAAGTAAATTAATAATAATAATAATAATAATACTATAATACATATTATAATATTTCAATTAAGAAAATACATTATATTGTCTATATTATCTCCTTCTTCTATTATAGATTTTGCTGGATAAGAATCACTCTTTCTAGAAGAATAATTATTGGCGTTCTTTTGAACCACTGTGTTAAGGTAATTTGCCGCAACAAAAGCAGTTCCACCTATAATACCACCAGCTGCAGTATAAGCTGCTTTTGTTCCAGGAGGCATTGAAGCTACTACCTTAGATTTAGATAGTGCATATATTCCTGCGGAAACTGCACCTCCTAACCCCACACTGGTTCCTATTTCTCCAGGTATTGTTATATTAGGGTTATGTAAATGAATTTCAGGTTTATTAACACTAAGATTATTATTAGAAGCATTTAAACCATTAGATGCTTCATTTATTGCTTGTTTCTTTTCGTTTAAATCCTCACCAGCCATACATAATACAGGTGAAAATATATCATATAATATATCATTAATTAATATATATATTAGGTATAATATAAATAATAATAATATAACTGAAAAACATTTCTTATCTATAATAGCCTTAAATACATTACTTTCTAATACTTGTTCGTTATTATTTAGTCTATTCATATTATCTTTATATTTTCTAATTAATGTTAAACCTTCAATACTATTATGGTTTTTATTAATTATCATCAATTTATATATTTTTATTCAATTAAAATATGTAATATATTTCTTAGTTTTTAAAGAAAAGATACTAAAGTATTGTACAATAGAAGATAATTTCATAGTATTTACCACAACATTATAACCATCATAACTTTTTATATAGTGCTTTTTACCACCAAGAATATTTGCTAAATGATCCATATTTTCCGAATTACCTTTTTGATATAAAATATATCTTAATCTAATTAAACTAGCAGTTTGAGTCTTGTTATCACTAATAGAACAAGTGAAACATCCTTCTGCATCAGTAAATCCTGATAATCAAGAATCATTTAAACTAGGTTTGAAGTCTTCATTTAAATATAAAACATTTTCTTTATATTTAATATTAAAAGCTTCTAGTCATAATTTAAATTGTATTTTTCTACTTTCAAGAAAAATACTTCCATTAAATATAGAAATAAGTTTTGATAAATTCTCTTTATCTCTAACTCTATAACAATGAGTTTTTCTCTTAGAGTCTTGTAATCTAACTACGCCAAACCCTAACATTTTTTTAATCCTAAATAGAACTTGAGCATCATTACTTGATTGTGTAATTCTAAATTCCAAGTATCCATCTTTATTAATTATAAAAGATCCGCCTCCTTCGACGAATCCTACAAATCATAATTTAAACAAATCATCTTTCAATATAAACGCTTTACGTGTAGTCTCTGAGGAACTTCTATTGGAATTTCCTGCGGATTGTCCCTCATCTTGAATTTTTCCGATTAAACTATATTTAAGTGGACCAAGATTTAAAACGGGATGTTCCCGCATATAGTAAAGTTTAAGGAAAGCCCTGTTTAACAAACCTTCCATAGCCATAGGTAATCATATATGAAGACCTACTTGTGAACTTTTTGCCATAGCACCTATTAATAAGCAAATACCTATTATTGTTATAACATTTTCGTTAATGTAAGGAGCAACTGAGAATACTGTACTATAATCTAAATTCGAAACTTATAACTTTTCAGCTATAACTGGACTATATCTTCACCCCTTAAGGGGGTATAACGTGTAGTCTCTGAGGAACCCTTAAATAATCAATGATTATTTTTAGTTTCCTGCGGATTATCCATTTTCATCCTATTGTTGTTACAATTTTTAGATTCTATTCTTTTTAATTTTTAAGCTTTGTGTACGCAGTTATATAAAGTTTTCACAATAATCTATAAAAAGACTTTAGGACTTTCCCGCATATAGTTATATAATAAGAGAGACATTACTGTCTCCCACGGCAATTTATTTAAATTGTAAAGAATTCAAATGTGAAAAATCAAATATTTTTTTCTTAGTGTTAAACTCATTTTTAATAGCTTTTATTTTCTCTAAGTTCTCTTTACTTAAAGATCCTCTATGAAGATCTTGAACAAGACATCAATCTTTATATGCTAGGTACTTAGATGAATACAAAGGATAATTATCAAAATAAATACGAAGTATTTCATGGCTTCTTGAGTTGTGAGCCACCGCTGCGAAAGCGTGAAATACTTTATCTTCGGTTTTTCTAGTTCTAGTGTATAGATTTACGGTAAAAAATCCGGCAATTTCGCTCATAATATTAAAAAAGCTAGATCCACCTTGTTCTAAAGTAACCTCTCTCGAGTAATTTTGTTTTACTTCTATTCGAAAAGAAGTTTGAACACTTGTTCTTAAGAATACTCCATTTTTCTTACGATCGTATATAGTTATACCGAAACACCCATCGGCGTCTGTAAATCCAGCTAATCAGCTATTGCTATCTAAACAAGAAGAATCTATACCTAATAACGGTATAGAACTATTATCTTTTTCATTTATTCAACGAATAGCTCTATGTAGTGCTTCTATTTTAGGTGTACGCATATGACCATTAACTAAATTGATTATTTTTAATACTTCTTGTTTAGCTAAAATTTGTAATAATACATGACCTGCACTAGATCTATCTATAATTTTACCTACTTTTAAGCCAGTAGATAATTTTTCTGCTAAAGGTTTATCGTTAATATTAAAAGCAATAATAATCTTTGGTCTGTACTCTTTTTTTTGTGTATTTTTATCGTGAACAGCTATGTGCCCATCTCCTTCGATTAACCCTGCTAAATATGGAGCAAAAGATGAATTAGAATACTTTCTAATAGTAGTACTAGATATGGGATTAAAATTACTAAGTAACGGACCTAAGCATATATTAGTATTATTCAAAGAATACTGAGTTAATGAACTAATTTTTTGTTTTTTGTCTTTGAAAATTTTACAATTTTTTCTGTTACCTAAAGATCATAATAATATGAACATTCCAATTGTTAAGAAAGCATCACCAACTCTATTAGTTAAGAATGCCGATAATGAACTTTGGTTAGCTGCAATTCTAGTGAATCAGAAACTAACTAAAAGGTATGAACAAACTCCTACCAAATCTTTAAATTATATACATAAAGAGCTAGTATATAATCCCTGTACTTCAAAATTAAGCCTTGGTATATCTATAAAGATATAAAGATTCCGACTGTGCATTAAGCAGCGTCTCAGCCACCCACCGTTGAACCAGTCTGTCGCGATCAATAAAATAACCGACGATCTTTAAGCTAACTCTGCTTAGTTGATCGTTTACAACGATATCGCTAATAATAACTATAACTTTACGTTATGATATATCTTCTATTTTATTATTCCTTAATATATCTTTATTATTAACTATAATTAAATTTTATATAACATAGATTTATGCATATATGGTCCTACTATATCTACTAATTTTACTTTTTGACGCTTATGTATATAAATAACTCATTGATTAAATGTTTTTTCTTCTAATCTACTTGTTAATTGAAAATTATTATATAAAACTTCTTGAATATATACTAATTGTTCTTTTTTAAAAGCTCTAGTATGTAAAATAGTTTGATTATAAAAAGATTTACTTCCATCGTCCATAATTCAATAAGCTAACCCTCTAGGTGTTAATAGTTCATTAAGATTAGGAATTATTTTTAATTTATTAACATAAAACAAATCATAATAATAATTTAAACAAGGCATAGCTAAAGTTCTAAAATATAAAGATTGAGTTGTAGTATTTCTCTTTTTATTATGCCTAGTTAATATAGTGGGTTCCATAGCAGTCAATGGTTTTAATAACTCATATAAACTTTCTAAATATTCAATTTTATCAGGGTAAAATTGTTCTATTCTAAGTCTTGTATTATGACTAAGCTTAGATCTTTCTAAAAATCCGTCTCCTAATATAATACCTATTAATGCTTCTTTTTGAATATTGGTTAATATATAGTTGTCTTTATATTCTTTAGAATATTTTACATTAATAGAATAATATCTTTTCTGTATAGGCAAATTAATATTAAATTTATGTCTTTTGTTATTATTTTTGTTATTAAAATTTAATCATTTAAGGCCATTATGGTAACCTTCTCAACCAACGAACATTACTAAGTAATTGTTACCTGTTACTAATATGATCATCATAAAAGTGAACAAGCTTAAGTAACTAAAGAATCTTTGACTGTGTGGGTCATGACTCATATAACCTATAGAATAGAAATGAACTAGAGTACTAATCACTAATACAGGTATTAACATTGACACTGTTAAGCTATCAAATTGGAAATTTCATACCATGTTAAATGATTCACTATCTAATCATTTGAATAAAGTTATAGAAACAGGATTGTTACTAAATCCTATTTCAAAGAAACCGATAACGGCTAAAACTGTAGTTGCCAATATACTTGAACAACCAATTATACGACTACCTGTCACACCGACTTTTCTACCAAAAAATCCGGATACTATAGACCCTAATAAAGGTAATATAATAATACTTAAATACATTATTTATATTCTATTGCGATACTTCCTCTTAGTCTATAAAAGGCTACTAAAATAGCCAAACCTAAAGCAGATTCTGCACCGGCAACTACTATAATGTATATAGCATATGTTTGCCCTATTATATCATCAAGATTAATAGAACTTATTAATATTAGGAATGTTATAGATAATAGCATTATTTCTATTGAAATAAGCATTAATATTATATTTTTTCTATTAAATACGAACCCTAAAATTCCTATTAAAAAAAGTACTAAAGTTAAACTCATTTTTAATTAAATATTTAATCAAATTATTCTAAACATGTTTAGTATAGGTATTTTAAACAAAACTATACTAGAGGCATCATAGAGTCGAACTACAATTGTGAAGGCCGTAACATCAAGTTTTACCATTAAACTAATACCTCTTTTTATCTGATAATTATTTTATCAGTTAAAAATTGCAATAATGCTGTGCTTTAATTAAGCGTTGTATAATCAGTGAACAAATTTGTCTATATTTACAGATTCTATAACTATAGGCATTGAACTGTGTAAGATTCCACATATTTCTGAACATTGCAAGTTGTCTCTACGTTTATTTAATGTAAAAGATGATTTTTTTTAGCTAATTTATTAGATTAGCATTATGATATATTAGTAGGATAAAGTATTTTGAATATTTATCTAGTTATTTATAAGTAAAATAATAATCTTTATAAATTTTACCATCTTTTAAACGAAGATTTAAAGATTTTCTATCTAACTTGATGTTTAGAGTATCAAAGTATTTAATTGTATCAATAATACTTTCAAATTCTTTATCAAAATTTTCTCCTATTACTAATATAGGTTTATTTTTTTTATTAATTTTTAATGAATCCAAGTCTGTATTAACTTTGAATTTTTTATATTCATCAATAATTAATCCTACTTCTTCAAAATTATCAGGTAAATTATTCTCTGAGTATTTACACAAGAAATTATGAAATACTTTTTTGTCTTTTATATATTTAGTTAGAGTGTCTCTTTTAATAGTTAAACCTAATTCTCTTAGATATTCAATACAAGATGTTAAAGAATTGAAATTTAAAGTATGACCTTTGTGAAGCGAATCTACAAATGTATTTCCTTCTTTAATTTCTAATTCCACTGAAATACTTCTACGAGTTCCTAATGTATAATTCTTTTGTCTTTCTTCTAGCATCATAGCTATTAAATCTTTCACAGAAATATTGCTTATTAAAGCAGTAGGTATAGGATAACTCAATAACAAGAATTTATTCAGATATGGCATTTTAGAATCTACATATTTTTTACTAGTTTCTGTATGTATCTTTAATATTCTTTTTAATTCTATTTTAGATTTAGCATGATAATAAAGAGTACTACATGCTAGGTCATAAACATAAATAGGATCACCTTTTGAGGATCCTGCATTAACAACTCTTAGTGTATTTAAGTTAAATTCTTTATCTAATAAATAATACTGTTCTAATATTAAAGAATCTTGATTACTAAATTTATTACTATCTAATTTAAAGATTATTAATTTAAAAGCTTTTAGTCCTTCTTTGCGAAGGCAAAAATTTACCCACTAAAGGAAAATCTCCTTTGAAATAGTAGTCCATTCTACGTCTTAATAAATTAGATGAACCTACATATTTCTGATTTGAATCTTTATGTATAAAGGTATATACACCAGAGAAACCTTTATATTTAGATTTACCAGTTAATTGATCTAAAAATTGATTATTTTCCGGTGTTGATATAAGAAGGTCCATTTCAATACCTTGAACTTTTAATAATTCTTCTAATTTTGAATTAGTAACTGATAAATTTTGATTTAATAATACTTTATTGATAACTGACGAAGTAATAGGTTTTCCACTATTTATATGTTCTAACGCTATAGACTCAGGGTTATTTACCAGAGGTCTAATTGAATTAAAGGATCTACTTGAGCTAAAGCATCTAGTTAAAGATACAGCCGATATAGAACCTAATCCAGCACGTTTATCAAATATGAAGTGATTATTAGAAACACTACTACTAATTGTATCATGCAATACTACAATAGTCTTTCATAAAGACTATTGTTTCTTGTGTTGGTACTAATTATTTATTTTACATTAAAATAAGTTTAGCAAACTATTGTAGAGATCCCTAAATATAATTAATAAATTAATATATATCTATTTAACAAAAAATACAAATATTCATATTTTTCTGCACTCTTTCAAGTGGGGTTTGACTATACCTTAAGCATTATTAATTATAATAACACCAACCACCGTCTAGTCGATGAACTGCATACCGGTACTTATAAGTATTCGGTACTTGGCTGCGGATTGTCCATTGAATAATAAATCTTGATTTTACCGTACCACGAGTCATTACCTGTGCCATAAGTTATGTTACCATACTTACTTGGTTAAGATTCCTTTAGGAGTTTCCCGCAATTTGATGATTTTTAACCGTAGGTTCACTACAGTTTTGGCCATTGCTCGAGACCATAGAATACACCTTCTCTGTTAATAAATACTGATACTTGATTTAATCTACCAGGATATGCATCAGTTTTTATACCTAATGAAGGACATGCAAATGAGTGTATAACGTCTCCAGATGTTATAACAAATCTGATATGTGTTAATTCAGGAACTATAACTCTGTTATCCACTTCTAACATTCTTAATCCACCGTCTTCTAAGTCTGATTCTGGTACGATATATGAATCAAATTCTATAAATTCTTCGTTAGAATCTATAAAATCAGGGTATTGGTAGCGTAGGGTCGACTACCCGCACCGTGACTATAAGCTAGCTGGCAACGATCAGCCTCCCTCCGAACCGTACGTGCAAGTTTCCCTGCATACGGCTCTCCATTGTCCACTCTGATGAAAAGTAGTTTTACAATTTTCTATCAAATAATTTGTTTATTGATATTCCATCGTATTCTCCTCTATGAATTTTCATATGACAATCTCTACATACTGGAATTTGTTTTCGATTAAGACTTTGCATGATTTTTCCAAATCCCATTGCTTCTTCTCTTTTAATATGTTTTACATGATGCATCTCTACATAGTCCTTCTCATCACATATGATACAAGCCATGTCTCAGACGTGGTTGGATCTTAGTGCGAAAAAGGTAACATTAAAAGGGTCGAAGTTAAAGTAACTCTGTAAATCAAAAGTTCTGTTTCTTTTCATGGTTTTTGGTTCATATAAAGTAATCTCTTTTTCTTTGTTTCCAGTCATGAATTTTATGGTTATTGGGTTACCGTATCTTTTTCAAACCTGTTTGGGGGAGATATTCAGTTTTCTGGTTAATGTGTTTACAGCAGAGAACTTCAGTATTCATATTACTTGTCCTAGTTGATTTCTGTTTTCAACTGATTTATAATATTCCAATATTCCACGTATCACTCAATTATATCTTCTTATAATATCTTCAGGTTTTAAATATATCCATTTAGTTACTGCCTTAGGTGTTCTGTCTTTCTTTCAAGCATAACCTTGATCGACTAGTTTCGAGATCAGTTTTTCCATAGGTGCTTCTATAATGACTGAAGCATTAGAGGGTCTTCTAGTTTTTCCCGTGCTTATTAGATATGATTTTTGTGATTCTGTGTAAATTCTTGATCTTCTAGATATATCGAATCCCAGATAGTGTATCTTCTCTTGAGTTACGTGAGTGATCTTCGTTTTCTCTTGATTTAATTCAACCTTTAGTATGTCCCTTAAGAAATCATTGGCCTCATTTTTGATTTTATTCGCTAATTCTTGGTCCCCAGAAACTCCGATGATTCAGTCGTCAGCATAACGGTTGTAGAATACTCTTGTCCCTGTGCTATTATCTCTAATAACTGAGGGTGTCTTTTTAAGTTTATCACATAATTCGACTAGAGTATTTTTATCCTGTTCACTTAAGTCCTTCAAATTTTCTAGCTTCTGAATTTGTCTTCTTAGTCTTTGATATTCCGGGTTGTTTTTTGAAACACTTTGTTTTTCTGTATATCTTGTTATGAGATCTTCCATGAACACGTCAAATTCGTGTAAATATATATTCGATAGTAGAGGTGATAGAACCCCTCCCTGTGGAACTCCTAAGTGTGATCTAGTATATTTTCCATTGTTTACATATCCTGCTTTTACTAGTTTCCAGTATAGGTCGATCAGGTTTTGATCTTTTACTTTTATCATTAGTAGTTTAGCTAGGATTTGATGATCAATGTTGTCAAAATATCCTTTTATATCTCCTTCGATTATTCATGTAACTCCATTTCATTTTCTGACTTCAAATACCGCTGTTGTGGTGGATCTGCCTGGTCTGAATCCATGTGAGGGGTTAAGAAATATTGGTTCGTATACCATTTCTAGCATCATTTTAAATACTTCTTGTATGATTTTATCTTTTGGAGTAGGGATACCCAATGGTCTTAGTTTTCCATTTTTTTTAGGAATGTATACTCTTTCCGAGGGTTTGAATTGGAATGTTCTATCTTTTAGTGACTGTATTACATCTTCGGCTCATCTTAGAGATATAGCATCCAAAGTTTCTTTGTCTGTACCGGGAGTCATATTCCCTGGTTTAGATTTCAGTGTTAGGTACGCAGCTTTGTAGATGTTTATGTCAAATAATTGTTTGTATGATAATTCTATATCTTGTTTTATCTCAAGATTCATTTCTTGTCTAGTGTCCAACGAATATAATCTTATACCGGCAGGAAGTAGACAAGAGTTGGACAACTGGTTCCCTTTATGATTACTCACTACTACGGAACCTCCGTTCCCATAGGGTTTACACCCCTTAGGGAATCCCGAGTTCTTATATGGTACGCTATTATTTGTTTTAGGTTTTATGTTCGGTCCTACCTGTTGTAGTGATCTTTTAGTTGTAGATATATTCTCCAATTGAACTTTAGAAAATATAACTAAATAATCCTTTAAACTTCCAATTTGGATTAGAGCAATGCTAACTCAGAAAAACATATATAAATAAACCGTGACAAACATAGGTTGGCAAACGTTCTTGAAGATGGAAGAGTCTTCTCAGAGTGCCTTTACAGACATGCTACACTCCCCTAGTCTTTCGATGTCGGATAAGTCTGTTCCTTTATATTCCAATTCTACAGGAATAGTGTTGTGAACACAACGTTCCATATAATTAAACGGCGCACTTCAATATCATTGGTGACCTTCTGCTAAAACAGTCATTGAAGGATCGTTTACTTCATCCATTAAATATAATAATTTAAATGAAGGGAATGCGATTAATATTAATATAACAGCAGGTGTTATAGTTCATATTAATTCGATTAAAGTCAAAATACTTATGCAGTTTCCTACATAACTGGACTATATCTTACCTATTTGCATAAGTTTCCACGTCTAGTCTCTGAGGATCCTACTCAATAATAAAATTATCTTTGGTTTCCTGCTGATTATCCATTGTTACATCCATTAAGATTGTCACTATTTAAAAGTACTTAAGGCTTTAGGAGTTTCCAGCATATAGTGGAATTTGATTCATAGTTATCCTAATCTTTTATAATAAGTTGAGTAGCCCCTGCGAAGCAGGGCTGCTTCGCAGAGAATTTATATCTATCTTTATAGATCTCTCCTGAATTTCTATATCTTATAATAGTACTACCACTTATTTCTAAAAATTTACCTGCTCTTCTGGCAGAAACAAAACTACCTATTAATTTAAAACCTTCTGATGAACATTTTTCATATATATATATAGGATTACCTCTTGCCAAACTCATTTTTAATTTAGTTTCTTCAGTATGAATTCTACCTAAAGCTTTTTGCTTCATTAAATCAATACTAGATTCCTTATGAGTTTGACCAAATAAAGGATTATTTTCTTTTAATTTACTTATACTCATTAAGGCTTTAGTTTCATATGAGGCAGTACGACCAAATAAAGCTGATTTTTCCTTCATATAAATTCCTTTTGGGCGCAAGCATGAATCACTAATTTTCATTTTAGTTTCTTCAGTATGTTTATGGTTAAGAGAACTTCCTGCGATCTTTAATGTATTATATTTAGGTTTTAGTTTATCAAAATAATACTGTTCTCTATTAACTAAATCCGAAATTTCACAATATTCTAAAATTGTAATAGAAAAATTAGAAAAACCGTATTTAATTAATGCTCTTGAAATTACTAAACTATCTTTATGTTTTAAATAACTAATATTAAAATAATTTTTAAATCTATTAGCTAAGTTTATAGATTGCCCTATATATATATCGTTTGTTAATTTATTAGTAAACATATAAATTCCTGATTTATCTTGGTTTTCTTTATAAATATCTTTTCTTATAGAAAAGGGATTTTCATATACCTTTATATAAGGCACATTAGAGCTTGCGCAGGCTTCAGAAGAGCTGTCAGGTAAAGTACTATAAGTACGTGTAATATTATTATTAGAAATAGAAAACTTATTATTTTTAGTATACTTTTGAATAGGCACTTCTCTACCGTGATTTAAGTATTTGTGTGATATAGGTGCTTTTGCTGCAGCAAAATTTCTTATTATTGAGAATAATACTCATCCCACAGCGAATAAGATTAATACTAAGTAATACATAATGTTATCATGTAATTCTATTAATCCTTCCATTTGTGGTGTAGCACTGTCTTGGAAGTAAATACCTCAAGCTACAGGTGCGTCAAAAGATACAAATGAATTTAATAAATTTTTCATTGCGAAGCTTGTAATAATAATAAAATTTCTAATTATGTATAGAATAACAAAGGTTATTTATACTTTGTAGAATTGTTTTTTGGTTAGTTATACTAACATTCCTACCCACCCAAGCCCTTATAATTAAAAATAATTTAATTATCATGTATTATGCAATGTATAATAAAAGTAATGACATTATTAAACCGAATACAATGATTATTTATTCTTTTAAAAAGTATTAATGTAGATAGTAAATATCTTTGACATATTAATCCCCATTTATTAATGTTATAAAATTTATAATAATCATTAATATTAAAGCAATGATAATAAGTAAAGTGTTAATAAATACATAAGTATGTTGTAATTTAACTCTTAATTTAATAAAAGAAGCTAATTTAGGATATTTCTGTTCTAAATTAAGCTTATCTATTAATTTATTACCATATACAGAAAATAATATGGTAACAAGACAAGTTAAGACAAAAATAGAACTACTGATATTAATAACCAAACAAATTTCTGTTATAGTTAAATTTGATAAATAATTATTGAATTCATTAATTAATTTTATTACATAATTATCATCAGCTAATTTGTTTATAGAACTTTCAAATTGACTGTATTTTTTGTTTACTTTGTCAGTTATTTCTTGAGCTCTTTCTTCAAAAGCCCAACCAAATTCTTCTTTATAAGATTCGAATAATTTACTAAAATTTTCGTCAACATTTTCGCTAGGTTTATCTCAATACTTTTTATTTATATTTGATAATTCATTAAGAGAATTTTTAACTTCTTTAAACGAATTTTGCATATCTATAATTTCATTTTTATCTTTATTAGTCTTTTCCATATTATCATATAATGAATCAATTTTTTGATTCATATCTTGAATATTTCTATTAACTTCTTCAGCTTTTTGTTTACTGGTAATTCTTTCATAGAAGGCTTGATACCCCAGTACTTCCTCCTGCAATATATTTTCATATAGAATTAAAATGAAATTTCATAGTTTTTATAATAATAAAATTTCTAATTAAAATAGAATTGTTTTTTGGTTAGTTATACTAACATCCCTACCCACCCAAGCCCTTATAATTAAAAAATCTTTAATTAATACGTATTATGCAACGTATAATAAAAGTAATGACATCATTAAAGCGAATAACGCTGTAGCTTCTGAAAAAGCGAATCCTAATATTGAGTAAGTGAATAATTGGTTTTTTAATGAAGGGTTTCTAGCAACACCTAAAATTAAACATCCGAATACTACTCCGATTCCTACTCCAGCTCCTGCAACACCTACTGTTGCTAATCCTGCTCCTAATATTTTTGATGATTGTAACATAATATTTGTATAATATTAAAAAATAAAAATCTCGTAAATTGTTATGCTTTTTAGTTAGAAATATAAATTTCACAAAATAATAAAGACGAATTTAGATAAAGTAAATAATACTTTATATTAGCTTTAGCTTGTTTAGCTGCAGCATAAAAATTATTTAATTATTGATTATTTGTTTTCTATAAATGTATTAACCAATTTTTTTGATTTGTTGAAATAGTTATATGATTGTCTACTATCTATTTTTAAGGCTCCTTTACCTAATTCGAATACGAATCCGGCTGTTATGATACCTATAAATAGTAATACTATTATTAAACCGTATACACCATTTTCATATCCACTCATACCAAAAGGATATATTACTAATATTTCTAGGTCTAATATTAGATATACTAATGCAAATATGAAGAATTTAACTCCGAATTGAGCTCTATTCTGTCCTAAGAAACTGTGGAAACCACATTCGAAGATACTATATTTCTCTTGATAAGGGTTATGAGGTGCTAATATGAAATTAAGAACTAAGAATAAGATAGCTATAGCACATACAAGAATAAATAAGAAAGTTACGCTACTCATTTAACAGTTAAATAAGATTTGTACCAATATGGTCAAGATTGTTAATTATTAATAATTATTATTATTAATATTTCAATATATTTCTATATTGTTCAGACTATGTCTTTATTACTTTAAGTAATATTGGATGTTTTATACATATAAGGTAATTTAGTCGTTGAACGGTTTTAATAAATTTAATTATATTAAACTTCGCTGCAAGTTGTTTATTTTCTAATAAGGTTTCTTGCAATTTATCCAATTTACAATCATTATACACAGGTTGTGTATAATATAAGGGGGCAATCATGTATTTGGTATATATTTTATTAAATTCTATATGAATTCATATTTTCTTTTAAGGCGAAGCACACATATTTTTTTAAATCCTTCTCCTGTTAAATGATCTTTTAATTCTATTATTTTAGCTGCTTCAGATCAGTCTATAAAATCTTTACATTTAACACCTATAATGTTATATTTATTAAAGAAAGGTATTATATTAGAATTAATATCCCCAAATTTTCTAACAACGAAAATCACAGCTTTTTTATCTTTATCATGATAATAAAAATTCCCACAACCAAAATAATTAACAAAAGATTTTAACAATTCTTCATCTTTTATATGCTGAGAAACTCTAAAACTTAATGAAACAGACTTATTTTCTGCTTGTATACTAGTATTTATAGAAAAAGATCCTTCTCCGGATGCAAACCCGGCCATTCATTGAGGGTGAGGCACTGCCATGTTCTCAACTAATGGTCTAACTACTGGTATTGTATTAGCAAAATTATTTTTATTAGTTGAAGATAAACCTAAGTTCATTGAAGCACATATATTAACAATTTCTTGTAAACCTTCAGAAGTTAAATGCTCTTTATTGTTTAATTTATTAATAATTAATTTGAATAATTCAAAGTCTGCTTTTTTCTGTAGCCGGAGGCTAGTAATTAAAGTATATTTATCAAAGTGAGATATTATTGTATCTACTTCTTTTAATGATCTTACTATATAAACACATTCTTTGTTAGAAACATTAATTGAACCAATATTATTAAAATATATTTTTATCATTTCTAATAATGATAAATCTCTTATATCAAGTTTTATTTGAAATGTAGGTCTTACTCTTCATTTATCTTTATTTTTTTCTAAATGTACCATAAAAGAACCTTCAGCATCTGTAAATCCTGTAATAAATCAAGGATCTATAAACTTATGATTGTAATTGTGAATATTTGTAGTATAATTTTTAAAAAATATAGTAGAATATGTTTTAAGAAAATAAAAACATCTAATAGATTTGTATGTGAAATTTATTTTATAAAAAAATGACAAAAGTTTTTCTTTACCCATGCTTAGCCATTCTTTATTTATGAATATAAATGATAATATTATTAATGTTATAATAGATATAACAAAAGCTGTTGGACTTGAGATAGCTATATTGTTGTATTTGAAGTTTACACTTCTAACAACATTTCTATTACTGTCTAATACATTACCTTTTAATGTTAAATTTTCTAATAAAGTATTTACTTTATAATCTGGTTTACTGAAGAATATTTCTTTTATTATACCTAAGTAATAAATACCACCTACTACACTTGTTAGTATAGCTACTAAAGATAAGAATACTAATCCTTTATCTAAAGCTGCGCTTAATACCATCTGTTTACCGAAGAATCCTACTAGAGGAGGCACACCTACAAATGAGAAGATTGTAATAGCTAAACTTATAGCTAATACTGGATTTATATAGAAGTAACCTTTTAATTGACTAACTAATTGTATAGGAGAATTAGTTTTATCCATTAATTCTTCATGTTCTTTATTATCACTAGTATAGCAATATAAAGAGAAACCTATAGCAACTAATATAATAAATACGTTTAAGTTACTTATTGTATATTGTGTTAAATAGAATAAGAAAGCTTGTGTTGATTCAACACTAGAAATACCTAAAGCTAATAACATAAATCCTACGTGAGATATTGTACTATAAGCTAATAGTCTTTTAATTCTGAATTGAGTTAAACCTACAACTGTACCAACTATTAATGAAAATAATGAACTCATTAATAATATAGATGTTCAGCTCATTTCTGTAGCCGAGGGCTCGAAACGATTATTAGTATAATAAACTAATTGTAATAACAGTATAAATATAGATATTTTAGCAATTAAAGCTACAAAAGTAGTAACTATTGTAGGTATTGCGTCGTATACATCAGGAGATCAGAAATGAAATGGTGCTGCACTTATTTTAAATAAGAATCCTATAGTAAATATTACTAAAGATAAATTTATATAATAAGGTTTGTATCATAAGTCTGTAGAACTTACGTCACTTATACTTGTAATAATGTATAAACCATCTAAACTTGTACTACCTGAATTGGCATATATTAAAGCTGTACCTAATAAGATAAAACAAGAACTTAATCCACCTAATAAGAAGTATATTAAACCTCCTGTAGTAGATAATTCTGAATTTCTATAAACAGTACTTAATATATATAAACCATAACTTTGTAATTCTATAGCTAAGAAGATAGATACTAAGTCATTAGTTGACATTAAGAATACTGCACCTGTAATAATAAATAATAAAATTAAAGGATATTCTATTATTTTAAGATGTTCTCCCATTTTATTTATTATTTTTGTATTATAATAAACAAAGTTATTAAAGATTAAATCTTTTATAGATGAATATTCTGATACTCACACTTTTCTAGGGTAGAAGCTAGTTAATGTTAATATTAATATACTAACTAAAAATAAGAAAATATGGAATATTTGTGTTATATTTGTAACTAATAATAAACCTCCATGTAGAGCTATACCTTTAGTAACTACACTTAAAGAGGCTATATCATTTAAGATACAATATGCTAATATAATCATAGCTATTCTATTATATAGAATAGAGATATCACGTCTTAAATTAACGGCATTTGAAAGTAAAAGAGAAATAATTGATATTATTATCATGACTTAAATTAATATAAAATCTGCACCCTAGTTAACATAGGGTTTAGCTAAAATAGCTAGCCTCAAGGAAGGGTCGAACTTCCATTACAGACATATGAAATCTGAGTTTTAACCTGTTAAACTATTGAAGCTTGATATACTAATTAATTAATATACCAAATATTTATTTAGAGTAATATATAACTACTTTTTAGATGCTTTAACTATATCAGCTATAATATCTATATTTTCCTGCTGCATGCTTCGCTAGAAGCCAGCCAGCACAAAAAATAAGATATATATAAACTTAATAAGCTAGCTATTATAAGTAATATAATAGCAAAGATTAGAAAAATATTCTTAGATTTACTTGTAAATTTTAAAGCTTTTAATATAAAGTAGTGAACCTTTTCACCTAGAATTTTATTGAAAATTTATAATTTTCATTGTTTATTTACTACTTTATTAGATAAAAACAAAATAAATATACTTCATATAAACATTATAATACAAATGTGTACTACATAATTAGCATTTAATAAAGCCATTATTGTATCTATATCTGCAGAAGGCTCAATTGAAAAAGCTGCAGGTCCATCATCACCGGGTTTAGGTAAACTTGGATCTAATTTAGGTGAATTGGGTGAACTTGACCCTGTAGAACTAGCTCCTGCTTTCGAAGAATTAGATTCCTCTTTTACTTGCATTAACTTAACCTCTTCAGTAAAGCTTTTGTCAATTTTTTTATTTATAATAGTATTAACTGTATTAACAGTTGTAGCTATTGCACCTGTTAATAAAGCAGTTCCGGCCATAATACCATTTTAGTTAGAGGTGTTATTCCTGCACTACTTTTAACAACTTTTGCTGCTCCAGCTGCACCTGCTCCTACGGCTCCCGCTAATCCTAAATTAACAAGTACAGTTGATATAGAACTTGGTATATTTACATTTTCGATACTTACATTAGTATCAAGTTTAACTTTATTTGCTTCCTCTTGTACTTTTTTAATCGTTTCATCATCTATACAATAAACATAATTTGTATATAATAGACTAATTACTATATATATACAGAAAATACAAATACAAGTAAAAAGAAATTCTAGTGTATAGAATTTTCATATAAATCTTTAGAAGGATTTCCCGAATCATCCTTCTAAACAACTAAATATTAAAATTGATGAAGGAATTATTATATAATAATTAAGGGTCGCTTTAGCTTTAGCTTATATATTTATACCTATGGACATGCATTTCATGGTTGTACTTCGTATAAATAAATGAAAATAATTATACTAAAAATACATATTTAATTTATATAAAATACATATAGAATACACATATATATAAATCTAATAGCATTTTAACATTTAAGCAACCTAGACTTAAAAGGGTGGATACTTGGACTCGAACCAAGAACTTACTGTGCCACATACAGTTGCTCTACCTGTTGAACTATAACCACCTTTTGTGCTGCTGCCTCCAAAAAATTATGACTTACCTATTATGCCGAGGTGATTCGAACACCTACTAGTAAATACCAAAAATTTATGTCCTACCTATTAGACTACGGCATATTTTACTACGTATAGTAGTAGAGACTATGAATTTTTTATGTTTTTTTCATCCATCAAGTTAAATCTTTGAATTTTGTAAACTATTTATTATAGGCTTGTATTTGATACTGTAGCTATAATTATTTTACTTGCTGGTCTTAATCAATTACCACCTAATACGCCTACGGATAGAAGTCCTACTATTAATGCTAAACGTGAAATATATCTATTTGTAGTTCCTACTAAAGAAGTATCTTCAAATATATTATTAACCGTATTTAAGTTTTCTTGATCGTCAACATTAGGCCTAAATGATAATTTTCTAATTATGTCCATAGCATTATTGATAATCATATTATTATGATGTATAAAATCCATTCCTTGAGCATTATTAAAATTAATCATTTGTGCTGCGCACAAAAATTAACGGATTAATATTATTTATTATATTAGGATTAAAATTATGTATTATATTAGAATTCATATTATTAGGTATTCTGAATATATTCATAGGATTAGGATTAATATTTAAATTTAATCCAGGATTGTTAATAATTACATTAGTTTCAAAATTATTTGGATAATAAGTTGATCATGTATTTACAATATCTGTATTTATACTATTTGGAGATTGTAAAGTCATCATATTATTTATCTCTTCACTAGATTGACTTCAAACATTATTATGATAAAGATTATTCAATATAGCATCTTGATAATATAAATGTGTATTAAGAATCTGAAAATTCTTATTTATAGTTAATAAAGCAGAATTAATATTAGCATTTACAGCATTAATCTGCACTGATAATATAGGTATAGTATCTGATAACAATATTAATTCACTTCTCATACCTAGACATAGGCTAAATAAAGTATTAATAGAATTTTGTAAAAGGTCAATTTTGTAAATTAAAAGTAGACTAAAAGTTAAACTAGAAAATAATTTAAATGTATTATAAAAAGATATATATTTGATTAAACTAAATAGTTTTTTACTACTAAGATATAATATATTCTTTATAAAATATTTGATAGACGGATTTAAATTTTTAAATAGTGTTATACCCTCAAAGAATAATAGTGATAAATTAGATTCTAAATTTATATTAATGTTTCCATGTTAGTATCTAGTAATTCATTATTTTCAATAACTAAAGGTTTTGTATCTACTCATAAATTATTTTGATTATATAGTTTCATTCTTTTAGAATAACTATCCGGATTAATCGTAATATAAACATCATAAACTTTAGTTCAATTTCAGTTTACCTCTTACAAAGTCTTTTCTTACAGTAGTAATAGATTTATTTTTAGTATACATATCTTGATAATCTTTTAGAGTTAATTGATTCTTATTAACACCTTTAGCCTTTTTAGTTAATTCATCATTATTATCAATAATACAATAAGTTTTGTTACTAACAAATTAGTCTACGCCTACTCCGGCTACAAAAATTTTCATATAAACAATTTACAATATATGAATAAGAAAAATTTTATATTTTTTAGTAGTATTACTACTTTTTATAAATATAATATGTATTATTATAGTACAAATAATAATAAAATTATTAATAGAAGTATTGATGATTCTTTCCTTCAATATACTGTAATAAAGGATGATAAAATTACTATTACAATTCCTTTTGATCATTTTATTTATAAAGATATTTTTATAAAATATTTAACTTGTAAACTTATAGATAATCAGAATTATTATATTTTAACTAAAGTTAGATATGATGGATATAATTTTGTTATGGCTGGTAAACAAATCTCTTTTATATTTAAGAGTGATGAAATGTATACTTTATTAGACTCTTTATATGACGATATAGTTTTAAGTTTACAAAATGTTATGAATGAGTATAATATTGATGCCGATAGTATATTAACTATTCAATTGATATTTACTCCTTATAAACATGAGATAGTTTCTGATATACAATTAACTAAGAATTTTGATTCTCATACTATTGAACCTATTAATCTTAATAAAGATATAGAATTTTTCCCGGTTACTACGGATACTACTTCACTAGGAGAACCTTTAAATTATTATTATGATAAAATATTAATTCTATTATTTTATATACTAATAATATTAAGGAGATTAATAAACTTTCTATTGTATTAAAACCTAATACTAAAGATTCTATTATTTTTAAGGATAATGTACAATTCTTTTTTAGAAGAGCTTTTAAACCTTATCATATTTTAGCTATAGCTGATATAGGTAATAACACCTTAAATAAAGAAGCTTATTCTTGTAATGGTGTTTTAATTAGAAATGTTCAAGATATTTATTTAAATAATAATAAAATTAATAGAAATACTAAAACATCTAGTTTAATAATTGATCAAAATCAAGTTTTGGAATTAAAATCTAAAGAAATTATTTTTAAACCTATAACTAAAGATAATACTAAAATTAAGAGTCATGTTGAAGATAATAAATTTGGTGTTTTAGATTTAGAAGTTTTTAATGATGATGAACCTAAAGTATATGCTGGTGGTATATATACTTATATGTCCGAGGAAGATAAACCTTTATTATTTTATATTGATGAAACTACAAAAGATAGTTATGATCTTGTTTTAACGATTATCAACGAAATGTTAAGACCTAAATATAAAGGTATAATATTTTATTGTCATAATTTCAGTAGATATGATTTTAATTTTATATTACCTGTACTTTTAGATTATAATGCTAAACATGAAACTGACATTTTTAAAATAGAACCTGTATTTAAAAATAATACAGTATTACAATTAACTATTAGAAAAAGAAAAAAACATCAAAAAATAATGATATGACTTATGATTCTGTTATTATTCGTGATAGTTTTGCTATACTTAATAAAAGTTTAGCTGTATTAGGTAAAGAACTTGATATAGAGGTTCATAAAGGATATTTCCCTCATGATTTTGCTAATGTAAATACTTTATTTTATAAAGGTCCTTGTCCTGACTATAAATATTATGATTTTATTGGTACTAATATGGATAAAAAATTGTTTATAGATACATTGTATAAAAATGATTGAGATTTCAAGGAAGAAGCTTGTAAATACCTTAGTGCTGATTTAATTAGTTTATTTCAAGTTCTTAGAAGTGCTAATAAGACTATGTTTTTGACATTTAATATTAATATTACAGACTCTTTAACTATTTCTGGATTAGCTAATAAAATATTTAGAAGATATCATTATAATGATGAAAATATACCTTTAATAAATAATAAGAAATATTATGAAGATATTAAACAAGCTTATTATGGTGGTTGTACAGAAGTATATAAACCTTATGGTAAGAATTTATTTTATTATGATGTTAATAGTTTATATCCATATGTTGCTTTAAATTCTTTACCTGGACTTAGTTGTACTTATAATGAATATTATAATGATATTTCACCTGATATAGAAAACTTATTTGGTTTTTATTATTGTAAAATTGATACAACTAATACTAGTGTTAAATATATAGGATTATTACCTTATAGAACTAAAGATAAAGGTCTATTATTCCCATTAGGTAAATGAGAAGGTTGATATTTTAGTGAAGAATTAAAATTAGCACATAAATATGGTTATAAAATACAAATTATTAAAGGTTATAGTTTTTCTAAAAATGAAAATGTTTTCAAATCTTATATAGATACTTTATATAAAATTAAGTCTAATAAGAATACTAAAAAATCTTTGAAAAATGTAACTAAATTATTATTAAATAGTTTACTAGGTAGATTTGGTTTAAGATTAGATTCTAATATTACGGAAATAGTCGATAATAAAAAAATGAATTTAATAGCTTCTACTAGAGTCATAAATTCACATGTTGAACTTAATGATACTTTATCTTTAGTAAATTATAATCAAGAACTTGATATAGATTTATGTAACAAATCTTGTATAGATATAGCTCAATTATCAGATTTATTAGCTAACCGTGAATATAGTAAACGTGGTGGTTATAATAATGTTTCAGTTGCTATTAGTGCTGCTATAACAGCTTATGCTAGAATGCATATGCATAAAATTAAAATAGATATACTTAATAAAGGAGGTGAAATTTATTATACTGATACTGATAGTATAGTTACAAATCTTAAATTAGATATAAATGCTAGTGAATTTGGTGCCTTAAAATTAGAACATGAAATTAAAGAAGCTTATTTTATAACTAATAAAACTTATTGTATTATTAATTCTGAAGATTTAATAATTAAAAAGGCTAAAGGTGTTAATAAGAATCAATTAAATTTAGAGGATTATAAAAATATGTATAATAAAAAACAATCTATTGAGACTATAAGAAAAGATTTTATTAGAGGGGATAAATGAAACTGAACAAAAGTTCATACTGTTTCAGTTACTATAAACCCTGATAGTTATAATAAAAGACAGACAGAAAATTTTTAAAAAGAAATTATGATTTAATACTAAACCTCATATAATTAATAATATAGATAAACCGTCTAATAATAAAAAAAAACATATTATTACCTGTAAAACCCAATAAAACAAACACATTATTACCTGTAGAAAAACCCAATAAAAATCAACTTTATAGTTCTATACTTACTATTATTAAAAATCTTTTATATAATGTCCTAGATTTTAAAAATAAATATATATTTCTAATATATTGTTTATTTTATGGTTTATACTGGTATTTAATTTATAAAAATATAAACCTTTTAGAAAATATAATATCTAAACCTATGAATATTAATACTGATTATATAGAATATATTAACAAGTTGGATGATAAAATAAATATTATTGAATATAAACCAATAACTATTACTAACTATGATAATGTTATTAGTAGTATTAATGATAATATGGTTAGTAGTAATACTAATACTAAATCTAAAAGTCTTTTATATAAAATATTTTATATGTTAGATTTCACTAGAAATGGTATTACTCCACATATAGAACAACCTTTTAATATACAATTTATAGAAAAAAAACAATTTAAACCTTATATTTATAATAATCTGTCTATAATTGATAATAGTTATAATAATCCGTCTATAATTGATAATAGTTATAATAATCCTATAAGGGAGGATATTAGATATATAGATCTAGATAGTATAAGTAACTCACATGATTATAAACCTGATGACTTTGGTTGCTTTATAGATTTAAGTAGTGGAAGTGATTCATCAGATAGTGCTAGTACTTGTAATACAATAATACCTTTTCAGTCTAGTATAAAAATCCCTGATATAATCTTAGATACTCCTAGAGGTATAAGGTATAATCTATCTACAGATTCTAACACTCAATTAAACGAATTAAATTTAATATTAAAAAGTAATAAAACAGATTTTTATAAAATAAACAAATTAATAACAACATTACAACATATTGTATTATCTAATAATTATAATATAGACAATATAGAATTAAATATGTATTTAAAAGAATGTAAAAATAATATAATAAAATGTTGTAATAATTGTGATAGTAGATTAGAATCTTTATATAAGGATCAATGAGCATGTTTAGATAGTAAAAATTCTATGATAGATAAAATAAAAATGTTAATAAATGATGAGAATATTGGATCTTCTCTTGAGAAACAAAATATAGCCTTTGGTAGAATAGAACTACTAGATGATACACCTGAAAATACTAAGAATATTGAGAATCTAAACAATAAGATCGATATAGAACTTAAACATCTATCGAAATATCATGAAATGTTAAATGTAATAAACGGTCCATTCTTAAAGGATAATACGACCTATATTACAGGTAATGAATTATACAAAAAACATATAGAGATATATTAACAAAAACCTTAATCATAATGATTAAAAAAAAAACCTCAAAATATATTGAGTATTCATTTTAATAAAAATTTATAAGGTATATATACATCTTTAAATAACTAATTATGATATTCATTAAATATCTTTTTATTACTAAAAGTTCTATTATTTCTATATAGTATAAGGTAAACCCGACTTGAACGGGTAAGATATTATTATCCAATAGACCTAAAATTTATGACTTACCTGTTATGCCGAGGTGATTCGAACACCTACTTATAAATACCAAAAATTTATGTCCTACCTATTAGACTGGGCATATTTACTACATAAAGTAGTAAAAAAATTAATATTTGAATTTCATTTTAAGATATTATAACAAATCTGTATTTGTTATTTCATAATTTATTCTCAGTTGAATACTTAACTAATGTTGTTTTACTTATATTTAAATGTATAGAAGCTTCTCTTATACTTTTAAATTTATACAAAACATTATTATCAACTAATACTTCTAATTTATAAGATTTATAATTCTTTTCTACTTTACTAAAAGATCTAATTACAGAAGTATTATCATTATCTAGTGGAAAAGTTGAATATTCTTCTTTTAATATTGAATTTATTTTAAGTTTAAAGTAATATAAATTGTTCCATAGCTTACCACTTTTAATGTAACCACTTACAGAAGTAGCAGATAATCCTACAAATTCAGCCGTAATTTTTATTCTATTAAATTCTTTAATTAATTCGTTATTAGTATTATAAATACTCACAGTAATATTTTTATTGTGTAGTTTTAATTTTAATATAGTCTCTTTACTTATAGGAGGTCTTATAGATATATGCTTACTCTTTGTAAAAGATTTACCTTTACGTGTTAAACCAAATTTTAACTTATTTTCTTCTGAATGTTTAAATCCGAGCATAGACCCTGCTACCTTATTTATATTTAATTCAGGAGATAATAAATCCAAATACTTTTGTTCTTTTTTTAATAGTATATCTTTTAAAGATTGTCATTCAGTATTAGGTTCAAAATCTACATATTCTATAATACCAAATTTAAAATTATCTCAACCATATTTAGCTACATTATTATAAAGTATACTATTATATTTTAAATCTCTTGCATGTATTTCTGCTCTATATTTATGTTGTCTAAAACGTACTACCATATTTATAGTAGATCCTATATAAAGTTTCTCTTTATTATCAATAAAAAGTTTATAAACATATATAGCTGCTTTATTTAACAAAGGCCTTATAATAAAATTATTATCTACTATATAGCCTTCTATATCTAAATTATATCATTTTACATTTTTCATATTATTTTTTTTATTTATTTATCAAAAAGGACCAAATGTCCTAAGTATAGGTAGCAAGACTTGAACTTGCACGGCTACTAACCCTTCCGGCCTTAACGGAATTTGTCTCCCATTCCAACATACCCATTTGTAATAAATTTATTTATTACAACAATATTTATAAATATTGTGAAGAAGGTAAATATCTCTTTTTATCTATTTTATTAAATGAATTATTTGTTCTGAAATATTTGAAATCCATATTACATAGTATTGTTAAATATAAAGATAATCTAAAATCTAAAGGACTAACCATATGAGATTTTTGACTACTACCTCTTACTAATTGTACTTTTGTATTATTAATTCTTTTAAACATTCTTCTAATATCTGAAAAATCACCATTTCTTAAAATATATAAGCTATTTTTGTTGTATTCTCAGAAATCTACATTATCATTATGTTTCAAATTTCGTTTAAAATACTTTGAACCTACTTCAGTATATTTTACATTAGTATTTTCATCGTAAATTTTATATTCGAAAGTATCACTTTTAATTAGAGAAAAAATATATAAAGAATCCATATTCAGAGAGTTAACTAAATTATTTATTTTCCATAGATCACACTCTAGTGAATTGTTAAGTATAGCCATTTTAGTAGTTAAGTGAGTTAAATTTTCAGTTTTAGAATTATTATTTACTGTAAGTAAAAATAAAATGTCTGAATTGTGTATATGAAACTTGTTGTTTCCTCAGTGCGTTTTTTGTCATCGTCATTGTTTTTTTTTTATAAAAAAGAGCCATTTGCTCTACTTCTTAGCCATAAGCACAATATAGATTCTATATTGCGGGAAGAATTGGAGCTTCCATCCAAATCTTGTAATTTAAATTAACTGTAATAATTTATACTATTCTTCCTTTGAATTACAAAACTTTGTAATTCATTATCATTGATCAATGATATTATTTTCTTTTAGATAAATCACTTTGGATTGATTCAAGATCATTTAATATATCTGTAAAACAATCTATAAAAAATAACATCTCGTTATTGTTGCAAGATATATAAGTATATTTTCTGTAAATATCTAACCATTCAATATTATTATTATAATTCATAGATTTAATATTATTAATATAATAAGTATTTTTTAATTCAACTGCAATAAAAGGGTCATAATATTTAGTATTATTAAACAAATTTATAAATTTACAAAAGATATTTTCATTGTTGTCGTTCAATACTTTTTCATTAATAACACTTTCAGTTTCAGGTACTTCTACTAAAAAATCTAATTCACTTAAATAATTTGTTGTATTATTATCTACAACAAATATATTAAAACTATTAAGAATTCCAAATATGGCTAGAATTGTAGCCAAAAAATATAAGAAGAATATTACACTTAAAAATAAATAGTCTGTTCTTAAGTGTTTTTTAGTAACAAATAGTAATAAATTAGTAATTATCACATAATATAATGTTAAAAGCAATAAGATAAATTTCATAGTAGTAAAAACAAATTTAATAAAAAGAGTCAGTTTTCTCTATATCATATAAGATATTTTTATAAATAATCTATCTATATTTTCTCTAAAGAAAATATCATAAGATACATTTTTATCTATATAAGGATATATAAATAATAAAGATATATTATTCTTTTCATTATATAAGTCTATATAAATGATAGTAGGATAGATGATGGATTTATTACAAGCAAATTTGCTTATAAAATCATATAAATGATTAGAAAATTCATAAGAAGATTCAAAATCCTTTATATTCACTGTAAAATTTTCAGTATAAGTTTTCTTCATAGTAAATAAATATAAATTAAAAAGAAGCTAATAATATAATTATTTCTTTCTAAGATTTACAAATCACATAAGTGTGTCCTTAAAGAGAACAACTTTAGACTTTTTATCGTAATATTTATCTTTAAGTATATTTTTAAATTTATTTTCTGGAGTTCAACGTTCTTTAAAATCATTAAAATCAACAAAATCCGAACTAAATTGTTGTAAGAATACTCAATGAGATTTACGTCTTAATTTATCTTTAAATTCGTAATCATCATTCATTACTCTATCTCTAGGTCTTTTGAAATTAATTAAATTATCATTAAAAAACTTAGTATCTATAGAATCCTCAAGGAAAAATCAATTTATACATAAAGGTATAGAAAATAATTCGATAAAAAAAGTAAAATCAAAAAGATTATTGATTAATAATCTAAAAAGAAAACCAACAGAAAAGAAAATAAAAATCTTAAATAAAATATTAGAAAAAGAGAAGTTTTTAAAAAATAATTTTAAGTTTTTATTCATGGTTTCTATTTTTAATAACAAAAAGACAGTTTTCTCTAACTATCTAAGATATTCAATTCTTCTAAGATTAGATATCTTGTAGAAATTACTATTGTTTTCTAGGTAATTTCACAGATTTATTTCTACGAGCATTTATTTCGTGTAAACGAGCTTGAGCCGTAGTATAATTAACTTTTTTAATGTCTTTAGCTGCAATAGTAGAATGTTTAGTGCCAAAAGGATCAGTCTTTAATAAATTATGTATTTCTTTAGATAATTCACTTTTAGTAGTTTTAGCTATCTCTTTTCATATATTCATTTTAGGATCGAAGTTTTTCTTAAATTCTTCGTAAGAATCATAATTATTACGACCTTTTTCTCATATATTTCAAAAGAATTTACGTTTAGCTAAATCTTTATATTTTATATATAAAGATTGAATATTAGACTTACTATCTTGATATTCTATACCTATAGAAACCTTACCTTTAATATGTGGAGAAGGCATATGAATTTCTTCTTTAAGTCATTGTCCTTCAACTTGCATTACTCTAAACAATTCTTGTCTTCTAGCTGGTCAATTTATATGCGACTCCGATAAATTACTACCTATAGTACCATGTGTAGTATCATTTGTAAAAGGTATACTATCTTGAGAACTATTAGGTTGTTGACTCACTTGTTCACTAGATCCAAATAAAGGAGTCATAGTGTAAGGAATTGTAGCATTACTCATTTGGGGAGCATTAGGATCATTACTTGGAGTATAAAAATTCCTATCTACACCGTTGTCATGGATACTATCAATACAGAAAAATCTAGTACTATCTTCTTGGTAACCAGTATTTGGAGTTTGATTATAACTATAATATTGAGATGTATTATGATCAACATATTCACTAGTAAAACCTTGATCGTAATTAGGATCATAGTTAGATAGCGGATAATGAGATGGATTAGGAACACGACTAAGAGAAGAATATTCAATATTATAAGGATTTTGTACGGCTATTTGGTTATAATAACTGTTTCTATTGGAATTTCCAATATTAGAATAATGATCATAATTATTACCTACATAAACACTACTACTATTTGAAGTTCTAGGTTCATTCATATATAGTATTGCTACATTTTTACCTCAAACTTTAGAATATATTCATATAAAAGGCTTTATAAATATATAATCTATAACTATGTAAATTGTAGAAAATATACTTCAAATAAAACTAGGTATTAGATTAATATTAAAGAATGAAAATAATTCATTAACAAACACTACAAAAGCAGCAAATACAGAATAAAAAGTTATTGAAACTAAAGTTAAATATTCTTTAAATACATTTATATCATAATAATCGTTAATAAAGTATCTGGAAATAAAACCAACAAAGAATATAACTATTGCTTTACTTACATTAACTGGTGTAAGTACCCTGTTTAATAATATTTTTAAAGTTTTAAATATTTTTTTCATAATTTGTATATATAATAAAGAAAAAGAGTCAATTTACTCTACTGAACATAATAATTATCTATTATGTTTATTTACATGGAAAGGATCAGTCTTTAATAACATACGAACTTCTTTTACTACATTAGTACCTGTAGTATCATTTATTTCTTTTCATATATTCATTTTAGAACTCATACTTTCTCTGATTTCAGAGAATTTCAAGTAATTCTCTTCTTTTTCTCAAACATATCAATAAGACATTTGATTGAAAATATTAAAAGATTTAACATATAACCCTACAGGATCAGATGATTTATCATAATATCTAATACCTAAATAAATATGACCTGTATTATTAGCACAAGCTATAGGTATTTCTTTAAATTTAGGCGGTTGTGCAATTTCTTCGAATATTTGACTAGCTATTCTTTTTCTAGTTTCATTATCCAAATTATAGTGTGATATTTCACTAGGTTTACTTAATGAGATTCTACCTTGAATATCATAATAATGTGAAGGTAAATCTATATCAAAGTAATTGTTATCTACAGACTTATTATTATCATTTATATAGGTAATATATTTAGTACTATAAAACTTACAATGGAAAAGGAGCAAAGGTTCTAATAAATAATTCATTGTAGAACCTATTAATATAGATATACAATTTATGTATTCTATAATATATGAATGTAAATAGTCGTTAATTAAATATCTAAAAAACATACCTATAATAAATATAGTAATAACTCTATTTAAATTATTAATGGTAAGAACTTTATTTAAAAATTTTTTCATTTTTGTATAATTAAATTAATAACAAAGAAGCAAGATCTTCTAAATAATAACTTAAAAAGGAACAATTCTTCCTTAAATTGGACTTACAGGAGTCAAACCTATATTTTATGATCAAAATCATATGTAATTATCTTTATACTAAAGTCCTTTTTATTATTAGTTAAAATAAATTAATTAAAATTTTATGAAATTAAAACACTATATTTATATATATTTATTTATGTCTGCCAATTCCATCATTACCCTTATAGAACTTGTAGGAATCGAACCTACATTTTAATGATTAAAAGTCATACGCATTCACCATTATACTAAAGTTCCTTAAAAATGCTCGAGGTAAGACTTGAACTTACAACAAAAATAGCTTCAATATTTCACTCTACCAATTGAGTTACACGAGCTTGTTAGATATTAGGTATCTTTCTTTTAAGGCTGCGCAAGCTAAAGCTCTTTATTTAATTTTTTATATCTAACTAATGTAGATAATCCTACATTTAAAAATTCAGCTGCTTCTTTATTACCTAAAAATACTGTCTCCTCATTTAATACTGTGTCTAGAACTTTAACTTGAATAGATCTATTCATTGACATTTTTAACAGGCTTTCAGAAGAATGATTTTTACCATAAAAAGAAGTTTCTTCACCTTTACGTAATACAGCTATATCTCTCATCTTTAATTTAGCCTCTTCTGTATGTTTACGTCCCAGAGACTTTAACCCTATACATGATTTGGTAATTTCAGTATGTTTAGCCCTTCGCAGAGAATAAGCTATTTTTAATATATTATACTCAGGTTCTAATAAATCTATATAATATTGCTCTCTTTCTATTAAGGTACTTATATCACAATATTCTAGAATATCTATACTAAAATTTCCATAGCCGTATTTTAGTATGGCACTGTAAATAGCACTAGATCCTTCTGCTAGTTTACGCTGAACAGAATTTGTAGAATAATAAATGCTAAATCTACCTCTAATGGATTTAGCTGAACCTATATAACTTTTATTTGTAATTAAATTATTTCGTACCCTCTCCTGAAGGGGGTACGGGTCAGATATATACCTGATTTATTATTATTATCCTTATAAAAAATAAACTTGTCCCTTTCTGCATTAAAATATGTTTTTGTGGTGCTGCGCAAGCTAAAGCTATCTATGTTATTATTCATTGTGTTTTTCATTGTTTAAAGTTAAAAAATTATGCCCTTGTTCACTCTTTCGAATTTATGAGCCATGATGTTAAAAACCATTACCAAGCTCCATTTATAAATTATAGATTACAGTTCTTTGGGTCTTCATCTAATCCTTAATTAGGTATAATAGAGTCATCTGACCTTCACTAATTTAGATTTAAATTGAACTAATTTAGTTCACTATAAGATATAACTTCAACGTTCTGCTCGATCAATTGAGCTTCACGAGCTTATGGAGATATCAGGAGTCGATCCCGAATTAACGATATGCAAAATCGCAGTTTTACCAATTAAACTATATCCCCTGTGTGAGAGCTTTATAACACTCTAATAAAATATATCCGAAGAAGGACTTGAACCTTCAAGACTAGAAGTCTACAAAGCTTAAGTTTGTTGTGTTTGCCAATTTCACCATTCGGACTAGGGCTAAAGTGACTTGAACACTTATTTTTACTGTTATGAGCAGCATGCTTTACCGATTAAGCTATAACCCTTTATATTACTAATAGATCTAAAAAAAAACGCGGCTAAAGGACTTGCACCAATATCTTTCGGGCATGAACCGAATATGTTTCTATTACACTAATCCGCTTAGACTAGACAGGGTTCGAACCTGCGATGGTAGCATTGAAAGAGCTATGTCGTAACCACTTGACTACTAATCCTTTTATAGTTCTACAACTATAATTCACGACTTCTATACATCGTTGATTTAATCTTTAAAATTTTATCCAATCCTTCTTGAGTTAAATGATCCTTATTTTGTATAAATTCAGCTGCTTTAATTCAATCAGCAAAATCCTGAGATTTTACCCCCCTAATATTAGATATTGTTTAAAGAAAGGTATAATCTTAGTATAAATATCCTTAAAATTTGTACACATATAATATCCTAAATCTCTATTATTATAAGTACGGTAAGTACCGCAATTCAAATAATTTATAATAGATTTAAGAAGATTTTCATCACGAGTATGTTGTGATATTGTGAAAACTAATTGAGCTCTAGATGCTACTTGATTAGAAGATTTTCCTATTCTTATCAAGAATGACCTTCCCCGGAAGTAAATCCAGATAATAAACCACCATGTGGAACTTCTTGCTTATTAATCAAATGACGAATAGCAGTAATAGTTTCTATAAACTATCTTTTAACACTTTAGATAAACCTGTGTTAATACTTGCTCTTATATTTACAATCTCTTTAATACCTTCATCTGTTAAATGCTTACCATCTTTCATCATAATTATTGCTTTCTTTCATAAAATATAATCAGCAAATTTTTGTAGCCGGAGGCTACAAATTAAAGTATATTTATCCAAATGAGGTATAATTGTATTTAAAAGCTCGTTCAGAGAATTAACTCTAAAACTATATGCATTTTTACCATTAGGTACTATCCGACCTACACCATTTAGTTGTTTTTGAATAGATTGTAATATTTCTAAGTCTTTTTTATGTAAATGTATTTCAAAGAAGCCTAATACCTTTCAACCTGTTTTAAATCTTTAATTTTTAGTTATAGAAATATAAAAACATCCTTCAGCGTCTGTAAACCCAGTTATAAATCAATCCAGGTTAATTTGACTAGATGTTATTTTAAAGTTTTGTTGTAATAATTTTTTCATAGCTTTAGCTTTAGCTTGCTATTATAAAAAAATAAAGACAGCACAAATGTTTAATTGTATTGAATTTAGTAATAAAAGAATGAGATTAAAAAGTCATCCTTGGATATAACGCGGATTAGCTCGCAGTAAGCGTAACCACTTGACTACTAATCCTTTTTGTGCTGTTGCTGCTGCGGCGGCGCCGGCGAAAATAAGCCCAATGCAAGTATCGCACTTGCTTCTATTGATTACAAAACAATTGCATTACTTTTATGCTAATCAGGCATGTATTGATATATGTATAAATAGTAAATTATTAAATTAGTACTTTAATCTTTAAAATCTCTAGATTCTTACGGATAAAGCCTATAAATTCGTAATATTATATTACGTATATTTAAGAAATATCTTAAGATAAGCTTCGTGCCTATATGCTTTCAGCACTTATCCTTAACCAACTTAGCTTTCCTGCCGTGCTTATGCTATACATTATCTTAGTGAAAGAAACATCCCTATGTATTATCGAAATAATACAGATATATATAAATAAATATATATATTTAATATTAGGTAGGCTTGCTTCGCTAGAAGCAGCCTACACATAAACAACAGGTAAACCATAGGTTAGTAACCATAGTTTAACAATGTTAAACTCTTCTTGTTCCTTGCGTACAAAAGTTAGTTCTTATTTTATTCTAATTCCCCCTAGAAGATAGAAACCATACTGTCTCACGACGTATTTAACCCAGCTCATGTAACTTTTTAATCGACGAACAGTCGCACCCTACATAGTTCCTGCGTCCATGAGGATAAGTTAAGCCGACATCGAGGTGCCAAACCGCGCACTCATTTTGTACACTCTTGCGCAAATTAGCCTGTTCTATATGTTATCATATTTTTATTATATTTCCATTTCTTTCAAAATGGTTCAGACTATGTCTTCATCTTTATTAAGAGCTTGCCCTAACGCAAGCTACACACATATTTTAGTATCCTTTAATATTTATTTACCTCTTATTAATCTAACACTAAACAATTCTTCCTTTATTCATTCCTGCTTTAATCTTTTGTATTTCTTCTAAACCTAAAGGAGTTAAATGAGCTTTATTTTTAATTAGCTCAGCTACTTTACATCAATCTTCAAAATCTTGTAATTTAACACCTAATACTTTATTTTTTCTAAAGAAGGGTATAATTTTCTCATCAGAGAATTTTGTAACAACAAAATCTATTCAACTGAATTGAAAGTGAATTTTTTTCTTAATATATCCACAATCTAAATTAGATATTAAATTTCTCATTAAGACTTCATCACGTATATGTTGAATTATTGAAAATACTAATTGTATACCTATACCCACTTTAGTGTTAGTTTTATAACAAAAAAACTTCATTCAGCACTTGTAAAACCTACTAATCAATTAGGACATACAGGTGCTTGGTTTGAATTTAACTCTTTAATTGCGGGAATTACATTAGGGAAAACATTCTTTAAAACATCAGATAAACCATTGTTCATCGAGGCTTTTAATGATACAATTTTTATTAATCCCTCTTTAGTTAAATGATTTTTATCTTTAACTATATTATAAGCTTCCTTAAATAACTTTAAATCCTCTTATTTTTTAGTTATTAATGGATACTTATCAAAGTGATCTATTATTATTTACGGCGCGAGCTCTATTTAAAAGATTCAATTTTAAATTGTAATGCATTTTCATTTAATTCATGTATGTTCCCCTGCACTAAAATAAGTTTTTAATAGTTCTAATACAGCTTTATCTTTTTTATGTAAATTTACTTGAGCACGTAATTTAACTACTCAACCCGTTTTACTTTTATCGCTTCTAACGATAGAAATTATAAAGCTTCCTTCACCATCTAAAAATCCAGTAACAGCTCATGGATGAATAGTCATATTATTGTTTATTGTTGATAAAAAAAAAATCTCTAAATTATTGTACTTTTTAGTGCTGCTGCTGCAGCAGCGCAAGCTAAAGCATGCTGCAGCCTTGACAAAGTCCTATTTTACAAAGTAAAAACTAAGAAGGGACAATGTTAGAAATATGAATTTCACAAAATAATGAATAATAATAAGAATTACAAATTCTACTTTCCACCAATTCAACCTTTAACTGCGAACGCTCCAATACGACGTTTAGATTTAGTTAATGAATAAGATACATTGGAGTTAGAGTTTCCTCTAAATAATACTGAGCTTAAACGTTTGAATGATGAATCTACATTCTTTAATCCACCTTTTCATTTTAATGAATAGATAGATCTATCAGCTCTATAACGTTTAGTCAATCTACCTTTAACTTCTAATCTTATACCACTCATATTTTTATAACCTATTGAGTTATAAACTGTATTATGTATTTCTTTTTTATGCTGCGAAGCAGCAGTTTCATGTACATTGTTTAATAATCCATCTAAATTGCTATTAGCATTTATATTAGATATGATTTTTAAATCTTTATATTTATCTAAGAATAAATCAACATTGTTTTGACCTTTAACTAAAGTTCTTTCTTTTATTGTATTTATTTTAGGTAAATAAGCTCTATTTAAAATACTAAACATACTTTTCATATGATTCATTCTTGTCTTCTTTAGTTTTAAGGCTAAAGCATGAGTGAATAAGTCAGTATTATATGCTATAGATTTTAAATTGATTATATTATATTCTATTTTCTTTCCTATTATTTTATTTAATATATTACTTAATTTAGGTAATAATATTTGATTATTAAATTTGTATTGATTAAGAGAATACATTAAATCGTATTTTCTTAATAATCTTAGATATGTTTTTCAATATCTATTTATTATTACACTTCATATTTTTTTAAGATAAAGATTCTTTAAATTTATAAATTGATTTAAATATTCTAATTTAGATTGTAAGAATTTTCTTTTAGATATCTTATCTGACATGAAAGCATATTCGTTTTTATTAGTTGTGCAAGCTAAAGATACATTTAATATTTCGTAAATCTTATTAATATTATTTTTATATAATAAGAAGTAACGTTTTATTAAATTTTTACTTATTTTTTTATTTATTTTTAAATATTTCTTCTTTAATAATTTCTTTTCTCTATTAACGGTAAATAATGTAATTATTGCTTTATTATTCGTATGTTTAATTTCAGCATTACTTACATATATTCTTCTTAAAAAATTACGTCTTCTTCTTAATAATATAAACTTTTTAGAACCTACGTATTTATGATCTTTGAAATACAAATTAAAATAACTTTGGATTATTTTATTAATATTTACATCGTTCATTGGTATATTTTTTAAATTGTTTTTATTGTAAGAATAAACAACATTTTTTCATTCTTTAGAAAAGGAAGGTAAATATTTAGTTTTTCCTATATCTCCTACTTTATTTTTTAAAGTAACAGTTTTAGAATTATTATTTAAATTGTTAGTAAATATTTTCATATATTTTATTTGTAATTAAATTTCTTTTATTTTTGTTTTAAATATGTATAATAAAAATGTTGGGTAGTATTAAAAGGATTATCGTGTATATTGCATAACACTCACCTTATAGTCGTTGAACGTTTTTATCTTAAAATTATGCTAAGATAAACTTCGCTTCAAGTTTACTATTATAAGTAATTCTTGAAATTTACCCAATTTATATTAATAATTTTATATGTTTGCATGCGTGCGTGCGTGCAGGTATACACCGTACAGAGGTATAACTTTAGTTAACCATACAATATAAAATATTAAAGGACAAACATCCCTAGCGTAGCTTTTCCAATAATCCAAGATCTTTCCTTGTTGCATCTTGTGATCCTATGCCCTGCTTACGCAACTGTAAGATTTGTAGATAATCAAACAGTAAGGCAGGATTAAGCCGTTGAGCTTTTTAGATATTGTAAACATAACTATTTAATAAATAGCTAAAAAATATTAGAAGAACTTCTCCATAATATTTTTATTATCTCTAATTTCTATATAGTGAAAATCCTACCTAATCTTAACTATATTTACAATAAATGCAAATATAATCAATTGTATATGATTAAAAATAAGAATAAATTCTTATTCAAAATTGCAAACAAAATATTTCTAAATTTTTAGACACTCCTGTTTACTCTTTACAGGGTCTGTGCCCCACATAAACTGTCCCCTAGCGATAGTTCCTTACCAAAGGGTACCTACTATAATAAATATAGTAAGTTGAATTAGGCTGATCTACTAGTATAAGCATACAGACTATAATTTAACAAGTTGACTCAGTAAAGTCACATAAACTATAATCTACTTATACTCCTAAACCAATTCATTCATATGAAAGAAAAATAAAGGTTTCTCATTGTCATAAATCAATTACCTTATAATCTGAAAATTGTCTATCATAATCTATAATTAGTGACAGTAAAGCTGCATAGGGTCTTCTCGTCTAACTAGAGGTAAGCAGTATCTGCACTGCTATTCCAATTTCACTGGGTCAATCATAGAGACAGCTGTTGTATCGTTACACCATTCATGCAAGACCGCATTTAACGGCCAAGGCATTTCGCTACCTTAGGACCCTCACGTTAAGGCCGCCTTTAACCGGGGTTTCCGTCGACATCTAATAGTAGTATATTAAATTATCTCTGTTAACCAGCCGGCACCGGGCAGATATCACACTCTATACTTAGATTTTTCATCTTTCAGCAGAGTGCTGTGTTTTAATTAAACAGTCGTACAACATTATTTCATGCTTCTTCCTCTTTACTTGATATTAATCAAGAATAATGAGCCCTCCTTATTCCGAAGTTACGGTAGTCAATTTGCCGAGTTCCTTTATGATTGTTAGCCCATTTACGCCTTCGTATTCTCTACTAGCTTACTTGTTTCAGATTCTAGGTACGGTTATTCTTCATTTATAATAAACTTACGCTTACTATAAATATATTTACTATTTTTCCAGTACATTTTACACTAAAATGTCGTCCTTAGTAAAAAAGATTTTCTCATCGTTTAAATCTTTAGATAATATAAACTTAGAGGCCGTTACTTAAATATATCCATAAGCTTAAGGCGGAAAATTTTCTTTTAGTTACTCATGTCACCATTCTCACTTGAGTTAAATCATTATCATTCTATTTAAAAAAATAAAACTCGTAATTTAGCTCAACGTTCTGCTACCCCATTAAATTATAATAATATTATCATTATAATATATCATGGACAAGGTTTCGGTATATTGTTTAGATCCGTTAAATTTTCGATGCTTTTATAACTTAACAAGCGCTCTGTTACGCACAGCGATCAGATTTATCATCGGAATACAAAATTTCATTTTTGTGGGTTTCAATTATATTGGCTTGTCATTTTCTTTAGCTAACTTTATCTCTTTTATTTTTGATAGACCTTGTTCCGTTAAATGCTTTTTATCACTAATGATAGAAGCAACTAACTTGAAGTCTTCAAAATCTTTTTGTTTAACTCCTAATAAAGGGTATTTGTTAAAAAAAGGTATTACTTTTTCTACTATGTCGCTAAACTTAGTAACATGAAAATCTATAATATCTTTTCGAACAGATAAATATCCACATCCTAAATAGTTTATTATGTTTTCCATTAATAACTTATCTTTATTATGTTGAGTTATCTGAAATCTTAATCCAACTTGATACCCTAATTTATTAGCAGGAGAATTCAATAGTCTAATCATAAAATTACCTTCTCCACTAACAAAACCTAGTAATCATTCAGGACTAGGTATTTTATTATCCGGTTGTACACGAGTAATAGGAACAATATTAGTAAATGTTTCTTTTAAAGTTTGATTAAGACCTCAATTACTAGATGCTTTTAAAGCTATTAATTTTAATAAACCATCATTAGTTAAATGTTGTTTATTACTAATTAATTCATATGCTTGTTTAAAAAGCTCGTAGTCCCCATATTTTTGGGTAATTAAAGGATATTTATCAAAAAACTCTATTATCAATTTTATATCTTTTATTGAAGACACTTGAAACTCATAAGCCTCAGGACGAGATTTATAAATTTTACCTACTTTTAAGTTATCTTTCAATAACTCTAATAGATTTTCGTCTTTTTTATGTAAAGATAATTGAAAATAAAGTCTAGTTTTAAAAGGTACATTACTACCATCTTGTTTAAAATTTCTATTGCTTAAAATAGAAATTCTAAAACATCCTTCTGCGTCTACAAGCCCAGTTAATGTGTAAGGGGCTAGTTGGTAATTTATACTTAAATTGCTACAATATCTTACAAATTTTGTATTCCCTAAGAAAGGACTCTGATTTGATAATTCCTTTCGGAACCCATTAGAGTACACCTTAAACGCATTACTGCGTCAACTACCGTCTACTCGTTGCTCTTTTACAACAGTATTTCTAAATACTATTGATTTAGATCCGCGATATCCCATTTCACTTTCGTTCATATTTTGACTTGTTACTATACCTGAGTAATTAGTTCAGCCACTCATATATTTTCATATATGGTTTAGTATCAAAATCTTTAGGGAGTCCCCGGAGTTTGATAGTTTTACCCACATAGAGGACATCCTACGTCCTCCAGCAGGTCATAAAATTATGGCTGCTTCTAAGCCTATCTCCTTGTCGACTTTAATAAAAACCTTCTTAATTTCACTCAACTAATAATTTAGGAACCTTAACTCTTGTTCTGGGCTGTTTCCCTTTCGACATACACGGTAATTTTGCTTATATTAAATAAACAAAATATTCACCCTAAATAGTTCATACAATATTTATGAACTATCCATTTTGACAACAGGTTTATTTATAAACCCGAATTTAATAATTAAATTTAAAATAATTTATATAACTAAATATAATACTATTCTGATTCTGAAATACGATAAAGTAATTTAACAATACTTCCTCTATTAATTGCATTTCATACAGCTTGTCTTTTTATACCTAAATGTTCCGCAGCTTTTGTTAAAGTAGGGAAATCTAATGTTTCATTAGTTTGGATATTGAAAAGTATAACAGATTTTCCTTCACGTTCTGTAGTCTTAGCTGTAATATTCGCTAAAGCTTCAGATGATAAAGGATTATTCTTTCTATAATTAGTTGTAGCTAAAGATAATTTATCTCTAACCTCTTGGCTAACTTCTTTACCTAAATGCACTAAGGATAATCTTTTTTATGCTCTTCAGATATTGATTTTAATTTAAATCTAGCTATATTTTCATCGCTATGTTTAAAACCTAATAAAGAATAAGCATTTTTTAATATATTATATTCAGGTTTGGCTGCGCAAGCGATCCAAATAATGCTGTTCTTTTTTAATAAGCTCATCTGCTTTACAATACTCCAATATTTCTAATGTAAAATTTGTATGTCCATGTTTTAATAAAGCAGCATGAATAGGTCTAGGATTTCTTTTTAATTCACTTTCCTTATAATAATCACCTACTCTTTTTGCTAAATTTAAACCACTACCTACATAGCTATTTCCATTTAGTTTATTTATTCGTACCCCTCCGGGGTCAGATAAATTCCTGATTTATTTTTATTCTCTAGCAATATTGCATTCTTATTTATAAATGCATTACTATAGCTCTTTACAGGTATTATTGAAGATGGGTTATTTGTAAATATATTTTTCATAGTGTTTTTTTTAATTAAGCATAAAAAATATCGCAAATTGTTGTACTTTTTAATCATGCGCTAGCAAGATTCTGTTAAAAATATTAATTTTACAAAATAGTTAATAATTATTTTATTGCCATTGCATCCTTTCGGATGAGGCCTGACTATATCTTAAGCTAAATATTATACCTAATCGGTAAATATAAGCCAACCAACATTTAGTCGATGAACTGCACACCTTTACTGAAAGCAGTCGGTGCTTGGCTGCGGATTACCCATTGTGTTATCAATCATGATTTTACCTTACCACGAGTCATTACCTGTGCCATAAGATGTATTACTACTCTTACTTGGTTATGATTGCTTTAGGGTGTTCCCGCAATTTGATGGTTTATAGCAGAAGGTTCACTTCCACAAAAAGGCTGTACTTCAACCTTATCATTCTATGTCTGATCATTTAAGATACATCTTTGCCATTCCGAGTCTACATACTCACTGATAAAACCTTCATGGTCCCCCAATTTGTACAATATAAAACATATAAAATGCCTTGTCTGAGATTAAATTCTGTACCTGCTAAGATGTTTACTTAAATTGCCTACTATTATAGGTTTCGCAGAAACGAATCTACTTCTTCTACCACCCTAAGGTAAAGCTGAAGTCCTTCTCCCTAAATAACTATTTGTTATCCATTTAACAAATAAATTTGATTACTCTACATATGCTTTAATAGCATATATCTTTTTTATTTCTTTACTTGTTTTTAATGCTTTACTTATTGCTGTTCTACTTACATTTAAATAAGTAGCTGCTTTAGTTAAAGTATCAAAAGACAAATTCTCATTTGTTTCTGTGTTAATCACATTAATTTTTACGAGCCCGGAGGGCTACTACATGTTTGATAGCCGCATCGGATATCTTTGTACGTGTTTCATCTGAAAGTCTTACACCTTTACGTTTATTCGCTATTTTATCTCTAACATTTTGAGGTAATATTCTACCTGTTGCTGCTATAGATAAATGATTTCTAGCTTCTTCTGTAAGTTTACGTTCTTCTTTAAAGAATACTAAAGTTTCTTCCTTATGTTTAAAACCTAAACTAGATCCTGCTTTAGTTAATATATTATATTCAGGTTTTAATTTATCTATATAATATTGTTCTCTTCTTATTAAATCTTCCTCAATAGAAACATATTCTAATATGGCTAAACTAAAATTAGTATATCCATATTTAAGAAGAGCGTTATGTATAATTGTATTATGTAAAGTTAAATTTTTAACACTATAATATTTATAAAATCTAGTAGTTAAATTTACAGAACTTCCTACATATATCTTATTATTAAGATTATTTATTCATGAATAAATACCTGGTTTATTCTTATTATCCTTTAGGATATTTAATTTATCTAAATCAGAATTTAAATATATTTTTATTGGTTTTAAGTTTCTTATCATAGTTTGATTTATTTATTATTTTAGTTAGTAATACGCAAATTATTTTAATCGTAAGTTAGTAAGTTTAGTAATCAAACTTATTCTGTATCCTTTCGGATAGGGTCTGACTATATCTTAAGCTAAATATTATACCTAATCGGTAAATATAAGCCAACCAACATTTAGTCGATGAACTGCACACCTTTACTGAAAGCAGTCGGTGCTTGGCTGCGGATTACCCATTAAACTTGCGTATATCAATCTAGATATTACCATACCACGAGTCATTACCTGTGCCACAAATATGTTACCATACTTGCTTGGTTTAGATTGCTTTAGGGCTTTCCCGCAATTTGATGGTTTATTGCAGAAAGTTCATTTCTACACACTGGCTATTTAAAGAGTGCTTACCTCTTTTCTTACCAGCTATCCAAGTCAGTGTTGTCTTTCACTACACCTACCACGGTTCTTCGGAGATTTTTGCTACAATCACCCGTTCGGACTTTTATAATCCTGACCATGGTAAAATCACCTGGCTTCGGGTCTAACTTTAGACACTTATTCATTATTTTAACGTTCGGTTTAACTACGCTTACTTTTCAGCTCGCATCTAATGTTAACTTGGTGACCCATTATGCAAAAGGTACGTTCTAGAGCTTGCGCTCACGAACTGCTTATAAAACTACTATTTTTGTTTTTGTTCCCTCATGGTACTTTTCACTATCGCTTATGTATTATATTTAGCCTTTGAGGAAGGTTCCCCAATATTTAAACAGTTTTGATACCGTTCTACTTTTTAGGCTCCTCTACTTTCGCTCACGCTATTCATAGAATCTCTTTTGATTTCTTTTCCTGAAGTTACTAAGATATTTCAATTCACTTCGTTTAGTATTAGATTTCTCTTAGAGTTTATACATTTATAAGAGTTTTTACTTATTTATGTAACTTATTCTCTTTAATACATAGCTTAAATTCCATAATAGTTTCTTTGTATACTTATATTTTTATAATTAATAATTATATATCAGTTTTTCTTTATTTCTAATAGTTCTAATATTCGAATTATTATACAAATAATCGGGTTACTAGGAATCGAACCTAGTTACTCTCCGCCCCAAACGGAGTGCCTAACCATTCCGGCTCTAACCCGTATTATGCTAATACATAATATCTTTATTATAAAGAAAGTAAATAGTTTTACTATGAATAAGGTAAATATCTATTTTTAGTTAACCAGTTAAATGAATTACTAGAAGATGCTTTAGCATAGTCCATATTATAAAGTATCATTAAATAACAAGAAAGTATAAAATCTATAGGACTTAGGTCTTTTTTAGCGATCAGACATTTCTTATTATATTTACTTTTTCTTCTTGAATTTCAGTAAATATACAGTTAAGATCAGATTAATCCCCCCCATTTTTTAAAATATATAAGGTATTTTGATTATATTTAGGGTTACTTAACGTCCCTTCTGTGAAATACTTAATACCTATTTTAATATATATTCTTTTTGATGGTTCTTGTACTTCTAAGGTTTCACATTCAAATGTATCATCTAGAACTATACAAGATATATATAATATATCAACGTTCATACGTTGCTGCAGCAATATTAGATAAAGTATTTTCAACTGAATTCTTAATTATTGCCATTTTTATATTTAAGTGAGTTAAATCACTTATTGAGTTATTACTTATAGTTAATAAAAAAATAAAATCTTATTTTTTTTATATTTATACTATAGTTTCCTCGGTGTGTTTAAATAACTTTACATCATTTTTTTTCTCTGTTCACTCGCTATTTCAGTCCTTAACTTATAGTTTCTATAAAGTTGGTCACGCAGTCCTTTACGTACTTTTTTGTGATAAACCCTATACAAAGCACGAAATATTTACCATGCCTGTTTATGAGAAGCACAACTTGGCGACATTAACCTGAGCCCTCCTCAGTTCACGGAATATTAAACGTGACATACCCCTTCGAGGGCAGTGTAGCTGCTACGCTAGAGCTTCATTTGCTATACTGGAGCCAGCTAAACGGTACTTAAGCTTAACAAACCTACATTACTATTAAGACATTGTCAGTCTTTGTACTATGCTACAAGACTACTAATTTAAACAATAAATAGCTAAAATATTTATACAAATACCACCTAAACATATAATAAACAATGTAGAGATATTTCATATTAAATAATATCTTTGAAATTTAATACGTAATTTAAAAAAAGCATTTAAAGAAGGATATTTTTGTTCCAAGTCAAAATATTTTATAATTTCATTACTAAATAACGCTACTAATATGTTAAAAACAGTTAACATAATAACTAAGAATAACAATATATGTAATAAAGAAGCTTCTTCTAAAAGACTCATATTGTTAAGATAGTCATATAAACTATTTAAACTAGGCATAAAATTATTACCTTTACCACTTCCCTTACTATCACTAAAACCATCCAATAACTTCTTAATCTTCTCAGTAACAGAAAGCATATCACTAACCTCTTTATGTAAATTCTCTTTATTACTACTCAAATCAGAATTTGAGTCAAATTTATTTAAAGAATCTAAAACACTCTTACTTTTATATTCAGCAACTTTTAGTTGTTCTTGTAAACTAGATATATTATCATCCGATACTTCAGTATTATTATTAAAAGAATCCTTCTTAGAAATACTACTACAATTATCTTTTAACAATTTAATATTAGTAGCAATTTCATCTAACTTAGCATCTCTTTCGGCTTGAATCTTAGATTCATCTAAATTGTCTTTAAGATCTAACAATTTACTACCATAATGATGTGCTACAATCCCACTAGCAAATAATCCTAAATTTTGCATTTGTTTAAAAATATTTTTCATTCTCATTATTTGTAATTATTAATGCTTTTGTTCACTCGCCACTGTCCACGCAGTCCTTCAGCTTTTTTGCGTTTAAATATCCTTACCTATATAGAATTAGGAACATGTATTCTACATAAGAATAACTTTTACGTTACGTATTTAATAACAGTCATATTTTTAACGTAAAAGGTTACTTTACTAACTCGCAAAACAGTTCCCTATATTTACTTACTCCGACTAAGCTACAATAAGGTTCACCAGCTTTCATCACATCTCTATAAGCACTTATTCTTGTTTATTTATTAAAAGTATGTTTCCTTTATAGTATTTCGTAAAGAAAATACGAGTAGCTAGTGAAGATATAGTTAAACCGTTAGTAATACTAATATCAAAATTAACAAATAACTCGTGATTAAAAGCTTTAATAACTTGATATAAAGCTAGTAAGTCCTTAGTAAGATATTTAATAGATTCTTCTTTAAAATCTCATCTTTCAGAATAAATAGTTTTATATGTATCTATATCAACACCCTTATAATCTTGAATTTTAGTAAATAACCAATATAAAATAAAGTATTTTCATTAGCAAAATCATGAGAGAAATTTCCTTTTAATGTTGAAACATTAAAAGTTTTTGCTAATTTAGCTAAAGAGGAATTTAATATAGTATAACTATCACTAATAGTAATATAAACCTTCTTTTTACCAATCATTTTACTAATTATAATTTTAATAATATTATATTTAAAAGTAGGATAGAAAGTATAAATATTTGGATATTTAATCGAAGTCTTTAATATATAATATAGATCAGAATTTGCTAAGTTATGACAATAATAAGTATGTACATCATATTTAAACATAGTGTCTAACATATTACATATCACTAAATCACTATTTTTAGTTTCAGAGTCTATATAAAATATATCCGCAATTTTTTGGAGGCTGCGCAAGCTAAAGCTCATGTATAAATACCAGCAAGATAAATAAACTCCGTATTTTTAGAAGAAGTAGGTTTAGCTACTTCTAAATCAATAACACCAATTTAACTGTTTTCTATACCTGTATCATTATTTTTAAAAAAGGTTCTTACTGATATCCTGAACATTTAAATCTCTATTAATAGAAATAATCTGTTTATTATTAGTATTAAACTTAGTAATAGTGTTGTGATCTTATCTAACAATCTCTCCTTTAGATGTTTTGTCTATTACAAAAGAAAGCAGGTTACCTAAAAAATCAAAACATATCTTATGTTGATGAACATAATAATTAACGATGACTAGAATGTAAAGAGGTTTTGTAATATCTCTAACGTAGAACTTATATTCACCTTGGTGAATATTAAAAATCTCTTAGTTCAATGTTAAAAAGCTTATTATTATAATGAAAAGTAACCAAAATAATAAGGTCTTGCTTCGCACAAAATTAAATCTAATATCACTTATCATACTACCAATTAAATTCTAATCTTTAATTTCGAAAGGTGCAATAGCTAAATTCTTTCTAATATCTAGAGCTATATTTTTAATTTAAAAATTATCATCCTGTTTAACATCAGTAAGAATCATTCTATCAAATCTTTTAATAAAGATCTAGCTGGCTGCTTCTTGCTTCTAGCGAAGCATAGAAGCATGCAGCACTAAAAGGTGATTTTGTGGAGGCTGCGCATGCTAAAGCTCATTATAATTTTCCAATAAAATATCTATTCTACTAATAATAGAGTCGTATAAATGATCTAATATAGCAACATCCTTTTTATTATAACACGATTTGTTTACCAGCCATTTTGTGCGAAGCAAGACACCATTCCCATGATTGACTTAACAAGTCAAAAATGATATTTATCGTGTTCTAAATATTGTTTAATAGTCTCCAATAAATATTGTTTAGTAATAAACTTTTCAGTGGTAAAACGAATAATTAAAGTCTTCCCTTTAATGGTAATCAAACCGTTATGATCCATATATTTAACTTTGGAATCGAAGGAGGAAGCAAAAGAATCCTTGTTTTGTACTACAGTAGTGGTAGAGAAATATCTAGTGTTTCATAATAATTTTAAAAATGTTATCATAATTTGTTGTTTTTGTAATGTAAGTTTCAACTTAGTCTATAATAGCTCTATTAGAGCGGGTTAAAACTAAAACACTATTAATTAAAAAAGGACTCTGGGGTCTTTCGTAAAACAGTGAGTAGTAGGAGTGTAATCAATAAAGAATACTCTCCTCATATAGTTGTAAAGAAAAGTATAAAAGTTTTCGTGTTCTCTACGCACGACCGACTTTGCCATAATATAAATAAAATTATTAAAACAAGAGTACTTGGACTTGAACCAAGAATTTGAAGGTTGAAGCTTCCTATTTTGCCAATTAAACTACACTCTTTTATAATATAGTTCAGAGAATATCCGATTCGAACGGATGTAGCTATTTCTAACCTAGTAAAACTCAAACTTACCGCCTTAAACCACTCGGCCAATTCTCTTTAATATGTATACTAATTTAGTATATATATATATTATTTATAATTCCTCAGTGGATCGAACACTGATAATATCCTTATCAAGAATACACTTTACCTGTTAAGTTAAGGAATTTTGAGAAATAAAGGATTTGAACCTTTAACATTTTGTGTGTAAAACAAACGTTCTGCCAATTGAACTAATTTCTCTTTTAAGGTTTAATTATACCTTAAATTTATTATTGTTTAACAGTATCCTGTTTTATTGTTATAACGATAGCTCCTACCATTACTACTAATAAAATTATACTTACAAGGAATAATCACATACTGTAAGATGTATATAAAATATTACCTATTGTTGATATATGGCTTGTTTCTGTAATTGTACCATCTCAACTGTTACTTGTTACAAACATAACATTATGTGTGTTTATGTCTAGATTTTTACTTGTATTCATTATTATATCATTATATTTACTTGTAGGTAGATAGTATAATATGTTACTTAATTTACTGTTATAACTATTTAATATAGCTACGTAGTAAGGTAATAATTGGAATAATGCATAGTTAAATAATATTGTTATAAATAAAGCTAAAGGTATACTATTTACATTATTACTTTGTAATTCACTTGTTCTTATGTTTATTAACATTAATATGAACAAGAATAAAATAGATACTGCTCCTATATATACTATTAAGTATGAAAAACCTATAAATGTTAATCCTGATAATATTAAATATACAGATATTGATCCAAATAAACCGATTAAAGATAATAATGAAACTATAGGATTTTTATTTATTATAACTGCTATACTAAATAATAATGCTATTACACTTAATATATCTAGAAATTCCACTGTATATCCACTTGTTAAGATATCCTGAACAGAGAATAATTGATTCATATTTATTTATATTGAGTTACCTAAGATTAGGAAATATATTGGAGCAATTTGCTCTAAAGCTTTTAGATTAATTTATATAGCTGTATACACAGCAAGTTTACGGGTAGTCAGATTTGAACTGACGCACGCTGAGTGGAAATCAGAAAGTCTACCATTAACCTATACCCGTTTAGAGAAGAATTTCTCTATTTTATTTAATATTAAGATCCTCAGTAGTACATTGAAACGTATAAGAATAATCATACAACGTCAACAAAATGTCAGTATAATATACCTCCTTCATAACCTAAGTGGTGGTGATCTGTTAAGTGGTATGCTAATATTCTTCATAATCCTACAGCTAAGAATATTGTTCCTACGATAACGTGGAATCCATGGAACCCTGTACCGAAGAAGAAACATGTACCGAATACACCGTCACTTATTGTGAATGATGATACGTTATATTCTATTCCTTGGAATACTGTGAATATTAATGCTAATAATACTGTAAATAATGTACCGTATATAGCTCCTGATCTTTCTCCTTTAATTAAAGAGTGGTGTGCGTAAGTTATAGTAGCACCACTAGATAATAAGATTACTGTGTTTAATAAAGGTAATTCGAAAGGATTTACAGGTTCTATACCCATAGGTGGTCATTGAGCTCCTAGTTCTACAGTAGGTGTTAATGCACTGTGAAAGAATGCTCAGAATATAGCTACGAAGAAACAAGCTTCAGATACTATAAATAATATAACACCTAGGTTTAATCCTTTTTGTACAGCAAGGGTATGATTCCCTAAGTAAGTCAATTGTAAAAGTAACTTTAAAAAGTCTTTACCTTAAAGATAAAAACCGATAATTAACCTAGAAAGTACAATGTGTACCTTAGTATAATAAAATAATCATAGATAATTAGTGGTTATAAAAATTTTCAAGATGGTCTCAATTAAATTCACTACGTTTGTTATTCATAGAATTTTTTATATTACGTACTTCAAGTATTTCTTCTCTTGTTAATCTTTTACCTAAATAATTTAATACTTTAAAAAAAGATAAATAATTCAAGTGTTTACTAGTCATCAGAGGAAATTTACTTAAATAAGTAGTTATAATAAAGTGCTTTCTATCCGATTGAGCATAAAATACTAACATGTTTGATGGATTTTTAAATAAAGGGCTATTGCTTATTTTTTTATTTAAATTAACTTGGAAAAATTTGGCTAATTCTGTCATAAAAATAACATTAGATTCACCTGTAACTCTGTTAAGTTCGCTTTGATTTATAGAAAATACACATTGTACTCTTCCACGCGCTTCTGACTCATCAGATCCGTATGAACCTGTTAATTTTATAGAGAAATGGCCATCCGCATCAATAAAACCTGCTAATCAGCTATTAGACTCTAAATTACTAGTATCTAATGGTAATTTAGACAAATTAGTATTTCTTCATTTATTTAAATTATCTATAGCTTTATATAATGCTAATATCTTAGGGGTTCTAAATTTACCGTTTATAAGATTGATTATATTAGTTACCGCCTCTCAATTTGTTATACTATATCTACATGCTCCATTTTTTTCTATCTGTATAACTCCAGTATTAAGAATTTTTTTTAATTTTTCGAACATAGGTATTTCATTCTTACCAAAAGTAAAAACTATTTTTGGAGACTCTTTCTCTCTATCCCCTTTTCTAATTATTATTGATCCATCCCCTTCAATTAATCCGGCAAGATAATAAGCCAATTGATTATTTCTATTAGTACTAAAGTGTCTAGTGTTATTAAAAGATGTTTTAGTCTTTAAACTATTTAATTTTAATACACGGAACCCTTTCGTGTAATTACCTAAGTAAGTCAATAATAAAATATATTTCTATATTTGTTGGACTATATCTTAATTAATAGGTTATAATAACGTATTAATTTTTAACGTTTAGTCTCTGAAGGTATTAAAAGATAATTATTAATCTATTAATTCCCTGCTGATCATCCTTAATAAAGGGTTTTCCAGCAATTGGTTAAATTTAAAGAAGGCACTTACATCATTATAATTTATTTATTAAAGCTCTAATTCTTAATCTACCTTCTTCAGATAGATGTTCTTTAGATATTATCATATTATAAACGATTTTTCATTTATTATAGTCATTAAGTTTATTTCCTATTAAAGGATATTTATCAAAATAGTTAATAATGATTTTAATATTATCAATAGAAGAAACATATAAAGATAAAACTTTACCTGTTTTATTTTCATAAGTAGTTAAGTTACAATTTAAAAAAGAAGCTAACTCTACCATAAAGGGTTTCATATCAGACGATGTAGATTTATCATATGAACGTTGGTCTAATCTAAATTTAAGTGAAATACTTTCGCTTACAGATCTTTTACTTGTTTCTGATTTATATTTCTTTTCTATATATTTAATCCCAAAATGCCCATCAGCTTCTGTAAAACCTGCAAATCAACTATTATCTTTATAATTTCCATTATAATTACTTTCAGGTATATTTAAATCGTATTTAGCATTAATGAATTGAATTAAATCATTAAATCTTTTATTTTTAGGTGTTCTTAACTTACCATGTATTAAATTAATAATATAAATTAGACTTTTTATATCTCCTATAATATAACGTATTACATTATTACCTGAAGATTGAAAACGTCCTATATTACCTAATTCGGATTGAAGAAAAGTATACATACCTAAATTATCCTTATGAGAAGTGAATACGATTCTAGGATTAAGGACTCTATTTAAGGTAGTATTACCTAAAGAAGGTAAAGAAATATGTCCGTCACCTTCTAAAAGACCGGCTAAGTAATGACCTAAATTATTATCTTTATTAAAAACTGTAATATTGTTATTACTTTTATAATCAATTAATGTTTTGTTAATATCATCAGATGATATGGCCCTAGTTATACTTAAATTATAATGAGAAACGACTGGTTTACCTTCTGAGATTATATCTCTAAATCACATAGTCATAGATGCAACTAATGTACCTAATGCTAAGTATAGGAAGATATAACTATTATTAAATAAGTGCATTGATAATGCAGCGTTTACTGTTAAAGTAAATAATGAGATACTTGTGTATAAAGGTCACGGTGAAGGTGACACTAAATGGAAAGGATGGTCTTGAAAATTACTTCTTATTGTGTTTGTCATTTATATAAATAATTATAATTAAATTAGTTTCGAACATTGATTTAAAAGCCCCTAAGACGAATCGAACGTCTTATATAATATTTCCCCCTAAGGGTTTGTAAAAAAAAATAAACAATTATTATTTCTTTTACTGCTGCATGCTTCGCTAGAAGCCTGCTAGCTAGATTTTTCTTTTATTTTTTAAGATGTAGATCTATAAATTTGTCTAAATTATCATACAACTGAGTTATGAAATAACATTCGAAAGATAAGGATATAAATAATACAATGAATATTATAAATATATATACATTACTAGTTTTCTTATTTAAATTCACTAGATAAATTAAATAGCTATTTAATTTGTTCCCTATTAATTTATTTAATTTAATGTTATTTTCATAGCTTGCACCACACAAATAATATTTAAACAAAAACATAATAAATAATATAAGAAGTAAAAATAAGCATGTACTTGCCAAAGTATTCATAGATAACAATAAAATCTTTAACTCACTAAGATTATTGAATCCATCATTTAATAATTTATTTCCTCCTTCAATATTAATATTACTTGTATTAGGTAAATCTGTATTTTTATTATTAGAACCACTATTAATAACTTTATTAATAATCGTAGTTCCTACATGAATAGCTCCTGCAGCTCCTGCGGAACCTATAATTATACCTGCTTTTTGTAAAGGAGGTATACCTGATTTACCTATAGCTTTTGCTACAGCTCCTGAAACACCTGCTATAGTACCTGCAACACCTATGTTACGTACTAATACTTCAGCAGCATCTTTATTAACTTCTATACTACCTCCTATACTAACATTATTAGAGATATCTCTTTTATTACCATCTATATGTAAAACTACATAATCATCAAGAATTATTATATTAAAATAGATTAATATAACAGTAAATAGTATTAATCATAAAGGAGTTAATACTTGTAAAAATTTAATATACTTATTTTTTGACAGTGAGAAATCGTCTAAATATCACAAAGTAATATTAAGAAATAAAATAAAAGTTAATAAACTCAAAATAAAAGAATTTAAGTTAAAATTATTTATATAAAACATAGATAAAAAAAAAATTAAATTAGTTTCGAACATTGATTTAAAAGCCCCTAAGACGAATCGAACGTCTATCATGATATTAACAGTATCATGCTCTACCGTTGAGCTATAGAGGCTAAACAGTAAGAATTGAATTAAATATTTTAGTATATAAGACATTAATTTACTGAGACGGTAACTATGTAACTTAATACTAAGTTATATTATTAAGAGCGGAGCATCTATAAATTAAAGTTCAATTATAATATCTACATATAAGTGTAAAAGAATATGCTTTATTATTGTAGCTCGCACACGTATAAAAAAGTTTTATAGTATTTTTACGTGTAGTTAGAGATAAAGTTTTATTTATTATATCTTTACTAAATTTTACTTCTATAGAACGAACAAATTTTTTGTTTTGTGTGCGCTGCGCAGCTTCGCTATGAAAGTAATAAATATTTATTTAGATTTATAGAAAGAATTATTCTTTCTTGATTTGATGTATTAAATTTATTCATGATTTATTAATAAAAAGAAGCAAAATCTTCTAACGGAAAAGAGGTGAATTGAACACCTAAGTGTATAAAACACGACACGTAGCAAGTGCCTTACCCTACCAATGGAAGACTTTCCCATAGCTTTATATAAAGCAGCCAGCGTTTTACTTAGGTAAACAAATACCAAGGTATATAACGAATTAGATCAGACTCGAACCGACATCTATTTCCGTGACAGGGAAATCCTTTACCTAATTAAGTTACTAATTCTAGGAGACGAGAGATTCGAACTCTCAAAACATATTATGTACTAAATTTACAGTTTAGCCCTTCTTGCCAATAAAGGAACCCTCCTTTATATAATATATTTTATTATATTATATATATAATTATGGTTAAAATTAATTAATCCCGTGCAACTTCCACTACACGAACCGTATTTCGACTTAACACTAATTAGAGTCACGCATACGAAGATTTCCAATAATAGAATATAAAACCTGCTTGTTATTTTTACTAATCATTGAAAAAGCAAACTTATTGCGCATACTCTTTTCAGCATGTGACGAGTGGTTAGTACCAATCCAAGGTTAATTCACCGTGACATGGTGATTCACGATTACTAGTAATTACTTATTCATGTAGTCGAGTTTCAGACTACAATCCTTAAAATTTATATCCTATTTTTAGAGATTAGCTTAAATTCACATTTTTGCATCTCTTTGTGTAGGAATATGTGGCACGTCTATAGCCCACAATATCACACAGCGATCAAATTTATCATACAAATAAATCAAATAAATTTATTGATTCATACTAGATTTAATAGTTAATATTTGATCTAACCCTTCTTGAGTTAGATGTTGCTTATTGTTCACCATTGTCACAACTTTATCAAATTCTATAAAATCTAAACTTTTCTTACCTTTAATAGGGTACTTTTTAAAGAAAGGTATAATTACATTACTAATATCTTTTAAATTAGTTATTTGTAAACTAACAGAGTTACTTTTTAAATAAACATACTTATCTTCAGTTAAATTAAAGAATTTAACACAAAAATTAATTAACTCTTTTTCTCTTATGTGTAAATCTATAGAAAATCTTAATTGAACTCTTGTGCTTAACTTACTAGTTAAAGATTTACTTATTTTAATATTAAAACTACTATCTCCACTAGAAAATCCGGCCATTCATTGAGGATTCGGTATATCTTTAAATATATACTCAGGTTTATTTGCCTCAATGTCTTTTCAAGTAGGGAACTCTTGTTTAAGTTTAGTAGTTAAACCTAAATTAAGAATTGATTTTAAACCTACTACTTTAAGAAGACCTGGATCTTTAAGATGTTTTCTTTCCTTTATAAGAATAAAAGCTTGTTTAAATATATCATAATCAACTCTTTTACATGTTACAAGCGGATATCTATCAAAATGATCTATAATTACTTGTAAGTCTTTGATAGATTCAACTCTATACTGTAAAGAATGTTTACCATGTTTATGTATATTACCTACTTTTCAAAAATATTTTATATTTTCTAAAATATCTAGATCTTTAGAATGTAATCCTATAGCAAATACGGGCTTAACTCTTCAATTTGTGTCATAATTTTCATTATGTTGAATTGATATAGAGAAAGTTCCTTCTGCATCGGTAAAACCTGTCATGAACCAAGGATTAATTAAACCCATAACATCTTTTTTCTGGGAAATGTTATTGGCTGAATACGTCCTTATTTGATTTATTTGGTTAGAAAGGATTTTGACTTGATAATTTCTTTCGAAACCCGTTAGAGTATACCTTAATGTCAATTTCTTAACATAACTACCGTCTACTCGTTGCTCTTTTACAAATAAAGTATTACCTTTATTTGACTTAGATCCGCGATAACCCATTTCTTTTTCAATCATTTTCTGGCTTGTTACTGTACCTGAGTAATTACTTCAGCCACTAGTATATTTTCATATATAGCTTAGTACCAGAAACTTTAGGGTGTCCCCGGAGTTTGATAGTTTATCCCACGATCATGATTTCCTAGATCATTCAGCAGGCCATGATGACTTGTCTTTGTCCCCTTTTTCTTTCCAAATCCTGGATCAAATGCTTTATCGTAGAGCTTACGCTTTAAAAAAATAAAGCCAGGGATTGCGTTAATTTCATGGAAACCACAGTTTCACAACATTAACTGAAAACAGCCGTGCAACTCCTGTAAAATATTCAAATTGTGGTAAGGTTTTTCGTGGATCATCGAATTAAACAACATACTTCACTACTGGTGTCAGAAACGGTCTAGTGATTTCAGTTCCTGCGTTGCCACATTACTCTTGAGGTGGAATGCTTACACTTTCATTTATAGACTAAATATTGTTTAATAGTTAGTTTACTACTGATAAACTAATTTATTAAAGCTCAATCTAACCTATGGCATTCATCATTTACTGCAAAGACTACTTGGGTATCTAATCCTGTTTGTTCTCTGTGCCTTCGTCCTTCAACGTCAGTTTTTACATAGAGGGCTGCCTTCGCCTTTACCGAGTCCCTTTGGTATAATAGAATTTCATCTCTCCTCCTCAAGTACTGCCCTCTTATATCAAACTCTAGTCAAGTACTAACATTATAGAAGCTATATTGACCGTCTAGGTACCCTTTAAACCTAATTAAGATGAATAACACTAGTCTCTTACGTATTACCGCGACTGCTGGCACGTAATTAGTCAAGACACGATATATATACTGTCATTATCAATATATAAACAAAGCTTTATTCAATTTTAATACAATCTTATAGATTATATATAGTAATATAATCAAAGTAAGACTTGCCACTTCTCCAAGTTGCCAGTTCAGCCGTTAGGCCATTGACCAAGATTCCTCACTGCTGTACTAACTTGCATTGGGGTTTTTTCAGACCCAATGTGGTCGATCAACCTTTCAGCTTCGACTACGAGAGTTTTAGGCTAGTTAAGCCATCACCTTAACTACTACCTATCCCGAAGATATTTATTGTCCTCTTAAAGCAGGATTACATATCCCTTTATGTATTATGAAGGATTTACCTTCACTTTAAGGTCGGCTAAGAATATCATTATACTCACCTGTACACCACTTTTTAATTTATGCGATATCAATTAAAACGTACGATTAGCATGTGTCAAGCACTTGGACAGCATTCAATCAGAGCCATCACCAAACTCATCTATTTTTATGATATAAATTTCTTTACATCACTATAAGTTCTAACTTATTTTGTTATAAGGAGAATAATAAACTATATAATGTTTTTTTTATAACCTTAGTTATAAGATTACTAGTCTAATTTAAAATTTATATTGGTTCGCTTAGTAAATAGCTAGCCAGCTTAGTTGGCTATATATGAATAAACAACTATTCATTACTTACTATTAGTTTCTATTATTATAATTTATAATTTTCATTATTCTTTAAGTTATAGATAAATTATTATTGTATATATAATTTTCCTAAATAACTATTTATTCTCACTTATTATTTGGATTTTTATTTAAGCATATTTGGTTTTATGCTGTTAACACGTATATTAGTGTAAATCTAATCCATCTTTAATATATGAAGAAGTTAATACTACGAATACTTGTGCTTTATATTTTTTTATTGTTTATTATGTCAGCTAAAATCTCAATATTATTTGATAGATAACTAGATACGTATAAAGTAACAAAACTAGCTATTAATAATAATAATCAAGCTATTCCTATCCATATTTTGTTGTATCTTGATGTAAATGTAAATCATTTTATAATTAAATTATAAGTTGTCACACCAAATATACGTTTAATAAATAGTAAATTTCAATTTTTACTTGTAATATTATCAGCTATGTATAAAATTAACATAATTATTATTAAATAAGTGATACATATATGTAACACATTATTAGCATTTAATAAACTTAATATTGTATCTAGATCTGCTCCAGGTTCTATAGAGAAGGCTGAAGAAGTAGGACTATTATTTGGGGAAGATATATTAGATGATGATTTAGTTGCTTCTGAAGTAGTTACTTTGCTACTGTCAAGACTATTAATAGTATTAACCACTGTAACTGTACTACCTGCTATAACAGCTACTGCTGTCATTAAACCTAATTTAGCTGTAGTATAAAGTCCGCTGGTTTTAGCTAGACTAGCCCCTGCTTTTATTCCTGCTACCGCTGCTGCAGCAGCAGCAGCAGCAGCACCTGTACCTAAATTTGTTAATCCTTTAGTTACACTAGCAGGTATATTAATACTAGTATTGTTAAGATTTATAGTATTTTGATTATCACCCACTTTTACTGTGATAGGTTCTTTTATACCTTCAGGGACCATAGCATAGACTGTGTCCATCATAAAGTATAATGTAATACTAATTAATACCATAACTAAAAGGTATTTAGGTTTTATATGACCTTCAAACATAAAATAGGGCTGATAAGATTATAATTACAAAATCCATTAATTAAGTATCTACTTTGGGTACATATATATCTTTAAATAACTAATTATTTATAACTTTAAGTTATAACACAAATACTATTTATTGTATCTGTTTTTATTCATATGATCTATTAAATAATTAAGTTTAGCTGTATCATCTGCAGATAAGTTTTTAATACCTTTACCTAAATTATTGTATAGTATCTCAACACCTAAACAAAAATTGTGAAAATCTTTATTCTTTTCACCTTCTAAATTATACTTAACAAATAAAGGCAGTATTTTATTATGAAAATATTTTTTATTTCTAACGGCTAAATAAACCATGTTTTCACTTCCTTTTTTTTAAGTACACAATTAAGAGTAAAATTAATTCTGTTTGTTTAATAAGTTTATATCTCTATTGTGCTGAGCTATAGAAAACGTAGCTTATTAATCAGGTCATTTACTTAAGGAGGAAGGTTTAGATATAAAAAACGAACCATATACAAAACCTGTTATATAGTAAGGATCTAATAGTGAATTAGTATTATTAGTAATAATACTTGATACATCAAAAGGTATAATATTTTTAAATATAGAAGCATTCAATCTTTTTTTTTAACTAGTTTTATAGGCTAATATTTTATTATATTCCCCTAATGTTAGATGATCACGGTTATTCATTAAAAAAGCTACTTTTTTAAACAAATAGTATGAAATCAACTTAGTATATTGTAAAGGATAATTAGTGAAATGAGGAATTACTACTTTTAATATATCTGACAATCTGGTTATTCTATAAGAAACATAATCTTTATTAATCTCCTACGTTGTAAAAATATGTTTTTAATTTATATAGCATATCTATATCATAAGGATGAACTGTAATTTGATATATTAATCTAACAGTATATCCTATTTTTGTTGTACTAGCTGATACAGTTTTAATAGTAAAATTACCTTCACCATCAGTATAACCTGTTATACATCAAGGATTAAGTTGTATATTTTTTTAATCTTTTTTCATGCGTGCATGCTCGTATGCACATATTCTTTTATATATTAATGTAGGTCTAATCCATCTTTAATGTAAGAAGAAGTTAAGACTACAAACACCTGCGCCTGGATAAAGGCTATAGCTAATTCTAATCCTGAGAATGCTATTATAAATGCTAATGGGATTAATCCTAAGATAAAGAATATTATTCCTGAATTCATTATGTTATAAACAAATCCACTTAATATTGCTAATAACATGTGACCAGCTGTTATGTTAGCTGCTAATCTTAATCCTAATGAAACATTTCTAGCTAAGTTTGAAATGAATATACCCGTTACAGAAGTAACAAATCCTTCCCACCCTTATATTTTAACTTAATAAAATACTTATCCATACTTAAGCCGGTTTACTTAAGTCTATAACATATCCTTTGTAAGGTTTATTCTTATTATAATAATTTCTTATTTGTGTATGAGATGTTCCTAAGTATTCGGCAGCTTCTCTTATAAAAAGAAACTCTTTAGATTCACCAGTTTCAGCATTAGTAAGTTTTACAATTTGTCTCTTATTATTATTCAATCTTAATTTAAATTTAATTTCTTCACTAACTTTACGACCTAAAGCTGCATCACTCATACGTTGTAAAGTTTCAGATGTGAATTTTCTACCTTGAAGAGTAGCACTTATTTTTTCTTTAACTTCTTCTGTTACAGTCCTATCTCTCATTTTGATTAAAGTTTTTTCTGATATATGGCGCCCTTTAGCTAATTGACTCATTAATTCTTTAGTTGCTTCACTATGTTTGAATCCTAATGATGAGCCTGCTGTTTTTAAAATATTAAACTCTGGTTCATATTTATCTATATAATATTGTTCTTTATCGAGTATTTCTTCTATAGAACAAAATTCTAATATTTCTAATATAAATCCTGAATAACCATGTTTTAAAAGTGCTTTACATATTACCATATTCTTAGAAGACAAATGATTGTAGTTATAATATTGTGATAATCTTTTTCCTAAGTTAACACTGGATCCCACATAACGTTTACCAGTTTCTATATGAATTCACGAATAAACACCTGTTTTATTCATATTTTCTTTTATAATAAGTCCTTTATTTTTATCAGGGTTGTTGTATATTAAAGCAGGTACTGTTTTAACTGTAATCATCTTTCTCTTATTAATGCAGGTCTAATCCATCTTTTATATAAGAACTTGTTAACACTACGAAAACTTGAGCTTGTATAACAGCGATCATCAATTCTAATCCTGAGAAGGCTACAATAAATAATAATGGTATTAATCCTATTACAAATAATATTAAACCTGAACTCATTATATTATATACAAAACCACTTAAAATGCTTAACAGCATGTGCCCTGCTACGATATTAGCTCCTAATCTTAAACCAAGAGATACACATCTTGCAAGATAACTGATAAATTCTATTATTACTAATAATGGTAATAATCCTAAAGGACATCCTGCAGGTACTAATAATGAGAAGAATTTTAAACCGTGTTTAGAGAATCCTAATATTGTAGCTCCTAATACTATTGTGAAACTTAATGCAAATGTTAATGCAAAGTGTCCTGTAGATGCGAAACTATAAGGTACCATACCGATTAAATTATTTATTAATATAAATACAAATAATGTGTAAATAAATGGGAAGTATATTTGTCCTCCTTTAGCATTTATTTGTCCTGTAACTATATTGTGTATTGTTACGTATAAAGATTCTTGAGCTATAGATCAGTTGTTACTTACTAATTTGTTTTGGTTAGTTGCAACTAAGCTTAATATTAATGTTAATAATGCTCCTAATGTTAAGTAGAATCCTATGTTTGTTATTGATAAGTGTAAGTTACCACCTAAAACTTCTAAATTTAATATGTCTCTTATTTCGAATTGATCTAAAGGACTTCTTATTTCTGTAAATAAATTTTGTGTGTTAGAAAACATTAGTAGTATAATCACTACTATAAGATATATATCTTTAAATAACTAATTATTTATAACTAGTCGCTTTAGTTACCTAGCAAGCTAAGCAGCACACTAATTATAATATTTTTATAATATATAAATTTATATTATATTTTATTTATGAACATACGTGATAAGAATAAACGAACTATTCTTGGTAATATGTATTTAGATAATACGTATAATACTAATACTATGATAGTAAAAGAAAATACTACTTCATTCATGTAATAAAAAGGTGTTAATTGAGGCATATTTTGTTTTCTTTTTATGAATTTTAGCTTATACAGCTTTAATACGTAAATTATTTTAATCGTAAGTTAGATAAGAGTTTAATAATTGTTTTTAAATTATTATACGCTATATATTAAACTATTCATTGAGTAGTCTAATACGTTTAATATTAATGAAGGGTAAATTCCTAAGAATACAGTAAATACTACTAATATAAATAGCATTGTGAATTCTCTTTTATTTACATCATATACACTTTCTTCTAAGAATCTTGTGAATGATCCACCGAAGGCTGTTCTATTGAACAAGTATATTGTATATGCAGCAGAGAATATTATAGATGAACAAGCAAATACTCCTAATATTGGTAATTTTTCTAAGATTCCATATAATGACATGAATTCTCCTACGAAATTTATTGTTAATGGAGCTCCACAGTTACCTAATGCTAATATGAAGAATAATATTGAGAAGATAGGCATTAATTGAGTAGCACCTCTATAGAAGAATATACTTCTAGTTCCAGTTCTATCATATAATATACCACCTGCACATATGAATAAACCACTAGATACGAATCCGTGAGCCAATCCTAATACTATACTTCCTTCTATACCTTGTATTGTATTACTAAATGCACCTATTAAATATACAGCTGCGTGACAAACAGAACTGTAAGCTATTAATTCTTTAACATCTGTTGTTCTTATTGTACTAAAACTAGCGTAAATTATTGTAATTACAGCTATTGTGTAAATTACAAATGTATAATCTAATGCTGCTTTTGGTAATATAGGTAATATCATTCTAAATATACCGTATAAACTTAATTTTAATACAATAGCGGCTAATACTATACTACCACCTAATGGTGATTCAACGTGAGCTTTTAATAATCAATTATTCAAGAATATAGTAGGTGTTTTTACAGCAAATGCTATAAATATACCTATAAATAAGAATATTTGTGTTTTATATTCAAAATTTAATTTGAATAATGTATCGAAATCTGTACTACCCATTATTGAAGATATACTTAATATTGATAATAATAAGAATAAAGATCCTCATAATGTATATAAGAATAAATAATAACTAGCACTAACTTTGTTATCTGACCCAAATATACCTACTAATATAAATAGAGGTGGTAAGATACTTTCGAAGAAAATATAGAAAGACATTATATCTAATACCATAAATACGGCTAGTAATAATGTTTCTAATAATAACATTATAATTATGTAGGCTCTTACATTTTCTTTTATAGAGTCTCAATTAGATAATATTGCTATAGGCATTATTATTGTAGTTAATAATATAAAGTATACAGATATACCGTCTACTCCTAAGTAAATATCAAATAATTGTACGTTATAATGTTCTTGTACAAATTGGAATTGATTTGTACTACTGTTAAATAATATAAACATTACTAATGATATAATTAAATTTATAACACTAGCTATTAATGCTATTATTTTAGTATAGACTGCTGATGTTTTTTTATATGAGTCTACACTAGATACTATTATTGTACCTATTAATGGTACGGCTAATAAAGAGGATAATCACATCTTGTAAAAGAGGTTATCTTCGAACTTTAGATTATATATTTATACCGATGGACATGCATTTCATGGTTGTACTTTTAAAGTGTAGCCTTAGCTACTAGTATTGTAGATAATATTCATGAAAATATCCATAAAACTACTTATTAATAGACTTTATAGTTATGTTTTAATAGCTAACTAAAGATAAAAAGTTTATTACTATGAGGTAACAAACAGTTAAGAGTTATTTTTGATTCTTTCACTTATTTTACTATAGAATAGTTATGTTTAACTATTTTAGTAAAACTTTTATTTTTGTAGCTGAAGGTTCGCGTAAGCTACCCTTTGAATTGGAATATTCTTGTGAATATATTCAATAAATACTCTATAAGACATGATAAAATTCTAAGGGTAAATTTATTTTCCTTTTTGTATAATTTCACTAATAATATCGATATTATTTACTAGAAAATTCGAAATATATAAAGCAACTAAACTAGCAAATACTAAAAGTACTCACCCTATAAACATTCAAATTCTATTATATTTACCTGTATAACTTAAAAATTTTATTATTAAATTATAAAATCAATTACCAAAAATATTTTTAATTCATATTAGGTTTCATTGATTTTCAACTATCATAGTAGATAAATATAAAATCATTAGAGAAGTAGGTAAATATAATATACAAATATGTAAAATATTATTAGCTTCTAATAAACTCATAACAGTATCAAAATCCGCGCCAGGTTCTATTGAAAAAGCAGCTGGCCCATCTCCAGAATTACCACTTCCAGTATTGGAAGTAGTAGTTTGACTAATGCTACCTTGCGCAGAAGTAGAGGATATAGGAAGTGTATCCGACTTCCCAGTTAAAGTCATTGCATTATCAATTTTTTTTTCTGCAATAAGATTTGTTCCGTTAGCCAAAACTACAGACACAGCCCCTATTACACCTCCAGCCATAGGAGAACTTCCTGCTTTAGTAGCAATACAACTAGCACCTGTTATACCTGCTGCTATCGCAGTACCAGTACCAAGATTAGTTAGTCCTCTAGCCACTATGTCAGGTATATTAATAGTAGAGTCTTTAATGGTAAGACTGTTACTTACATCACCTGTAGTAATCTTCACATCACCCTTAGGTAAATCAGTATTACTCCCGGAAGATCCAGGAGCCATAGCATAAACTGTATCACTTAATAAATACAATACTAAACAAATAAGGAATATTCAACCTAAAAGTTTTAAAAAAGTACCTATTAAAGGATATGAATGTAAGAAACCTTTAATATAATTGATATTAAAATAACCATTAAATAAGCAATAAAAAAATATAGTACTAGGTACTATAATATAAATATTTAAATAATCTAAATTTATCATAATTAATATAGAATTTTGAATGCCCTTGTTCACTCGCCCTTTTGCCTACGAAGTCCTATGGGTTTCTTAGCTAATTGATAGTATTACTAAAGGAAGGCTCGGTTTAGTAAAAATAAATTTTTCTGCTGCGTAAGCTAGCCTACTAATTAAAGGCGTCAATTTAGCATTTCGCCGTTAACTAGAAGTTAATGTAATAGTGTATAAGTTTACAAGATCATTATAATACATGATATTTATACTCTTACTCTTTAATTATTTCAAAAGAAGTTCAAATATATTTACCTCTAAACACTTTACCTGAATTCTTATATTTTACTAAAGTTTTAGGTGAAATATTTAAATCTTTTATTATATCTTTATGTTTATCGTATTTATTTATTAATTTAAATGTGTTAGCATCATATAAATAAATACTTTTACTAAACATTTTAGATATTAATTTTTTATTTTCTTCAGTTACTGGTTTACCATACATATGATTATTTGAACCTGATAATCTTAATTTCATTTTCTCTATGGTTTCAACATTATGTTTTTTATTAAGAAAATAAGGATTTTCTTGTCTTACTTTACTCATTAATTCTCAGGTAGCTTCAGTATGTTTAGCTCCAATTCTAGATTTTCCTGCTGTAGGATTTATATTATATTTATTATCAAATAAATCTAAATATTTCTGTTCCATTTCTATTAGTTGAATATTTAATTCAGTTTTAGATAAATTATTATCTGTATATAGGAATTCTAAAATATAAAGAGTAAAATTCTCTAATTTGTATTTACTTATAGCATTTTGTAAATATATATTAGATTGTTTATTATTTATATGTTCCAATATTCTTTTGGCTAAATTCATAGAACTTCCTATATACATCTTTCCGTCATTATTATTGACAATACTGTATATTCCTATTTGTTTTGTTAAGTTCTTTTTTATCAAACAAATAATTGAAAGTTCATTTATATTAGTATAAATTTGATTTAAGGGTATATTATTAAACATAATTTTTTTATTCTTTAAGCTTTATATTGTAAATATAATATCAATAGATATGCATTTCATGATTGAACTCGATCTTATTTTTATAGTATTAAAATAAGTTAATATTTATAAAGAATATTCCAAATATATAAAGTAAACATGGAACTAATACTATAAATGCGAATAGTATAGGCAATAATACAGTTCAACAAAAGGACATAAGTTGGTCAAAACGTATTCTAGGAAAAGACGCTCTTGTCCAGATGAAAGTAAATACCATCATTGAACTTTTTACACCTAAAGCTAAACTATATAATAATCCATCTACTGCAGAACTAGTTAATAATTCTCTTAGTTTGAAATATTCGTTAGATGTTATTCATTCTACGTTAAATAAATAAGCATAGATGTAATTTATAGAATCGAAGAAGTAAACATGATCGAAACCTAATAAGTAACCTCCTAAGAATAATATACTAGTTAAGATACACATAACTACTATACTTGCATACTCGGCTAAGAAGAAGAAAACGAATATAACAGCAGCGTGTTCTGTCATGAATCCACTAACTAATTCAGATTCCAACTATTAATCGAAATTTTTATTTTCTATAGGTTTAAATATATAAATATTATCATAAATTAAATTGTTATTCATATATTTACCTACCGTCACTTTAGATATCTTTAAGTATTTAGCTAATTCTACATTATTGTCAAATTTCTTAATTAAATTATTATTTAAATCGAATATACCTACACCTTTTAAGTACTTATTTATTTTTTTAGCCATAATACTTCTAGTTTCATCACTATGAGTCTTACCGTACATAGGATTTAATCCACCAGGTTTGCTAATTAAAGATAAAGCTTCTTTAGTATGATTTTTACCATACATAGGATGGCTATTCTTATCTTTATAATATTCTTTCATTTTTTCTATTGCTTCTACAGTATGTTTATATCCTGACATACTAGTAGCGTTTAGTTTAAAATTATAAAGAGTTGTAGGGTTAAAAGATTTTATATAATTTGTTTCTAATGTAGTTAAATCTTCGTTACTGATTATTTTACTTATATAACTAAAATATTCGAGCTTTAGCTTTAGCTTGCTATTATTTTTTTATAAAGGCAGCCTCAACTCAATTAAATTTATCTAATACATATTTACTGATTGCTCTTTGTAAATTAATATTCGATTTTTTATTATTTAAATGTTCATTTAATCTCAAATATAGATCTTTGGCACTACCTATATATTGTTTATTATTAATTGTATTTACTGCGCGAGCTAGGTATAAATACCACCTTTACCATTTAGTACTTTTCTGAATGAATCTATATAATTTTTATCGTTTAACTCTTTTAAAGTTAAAATAAGTATAGGGTTTCTATCCTGATTTTTGTATGTAGGTTAGATGAATAGAATCTTTTAGACTCTATAGGATTATAGTTTAATTTATTTTTATTAGTATTTAGCTTATATATACTTAATTTCGATTAAATATTAATCTTATATTCTCATATAAGTTTGGACTATATCTTATTTAAAATTTTTAATATTAAATGATCACATTTAGTCTCTGAAGAGTTAATTCGAAATATATCAAATTATTTCCCTGCTGATTGTCTTATACGAGATATTCCAGCAATTTGTGATCTTTAATGAGGCCAAATCTACTTAGCCTCAGCTAAATCAAATGGAGCTCTATTAGTTTCAGCTACAGCACCTATAAAGAATATGATTAATATAACAAATAAAGGTATACCTAATCATATAATTTTTTGGAATTGTACATTAATATTTAAGTTTAAACTATTAGTTATCATAATAATAATTAATAATACTGAACTTAATACTAATTCGTAACTAATTAATTGAGCTGTACTTCTTAATGACCCTAAGAAAGCATATTTACTATTAGCACTTCATCCTGCTAATAATATACCATATGTAGCTAATGATGATACGGCTAACATAAATAGTATACCTAACTCCATATCACCTAGAGATAATCCAGGTCCATATGGTATAACAGCATAACCTAATAAAGCAAATATTAATGTTACTATAGGCCCTAAGAAGAATAATATTAAATTAGCTTGTGTAGGAGCTACATATTCTTTTAATATTAATTTTAAGGCATCAGCAAAAGCTTGTAATAAACCATAGTAACCTACAGCATTTGGTCCTAATCTTCTTTGCATACTAGCCATAGTTTTTCTTTCAGCTACAGTTACGTATGCAACTACTAATAATGCAGGTAACATTAATAATAAATTTTCAATTATTGAAATAACAGTTGTTGGTAAATTCATTTTTTTTGTGCGTAAGCTATAAAATGCTAGTTAATATTCCTTTTATATTATAAAAAATTAATAATATAGAATAAATTCTATATTAAACTTTAGATAACCTAGAAGCAAAAATAATCAGTAATTAAAATATAAGTTCTAATTAATAAACTATTTATTATTAAGGAAATATACCTCATCTCAGAGTCGAACTAAGGTCCTGATATTAGAAGTATCATGCTCTTCCATTGAGCTAATGAGGCTTGAAGTATAACTAATCTATTAGTCATACTCCAAATGTAAGATTACTTAAAGAGAATTTTACATCGAACAATCTATTAAATTTAAATAATAAAATATTTACTTATTTTTAGAATTAACATATATATAGCAAATATCCTCAAAATTAAAAATGAATCAATTTAAATAATAAATAAAAAAAATCATACTTATTACTAAAACTATTCAATTAAAAAAAAAGAAAAGAATACTATTCTTTCCTCAAAAAATAAATAATTTTTCTAGAAATTTATATATACTATTATTGTTAAGTAAAGATTTTATTCAACTTATACTTTCTTTGTTCTCTGATACTTTAACACCTATAAAGAATATAATTAGTGTAAAAAGTAAATATAAAAATATATTATGCACTAACAAATAAGTATCTAAAAAATCTAATGTATCTTGAGCTGTAAATAAGTTATTATCTCCGTTTTCAATCATAGATTTTGCAGGATAATCAATATCTTTAGGTAAATTATCTTTATTATTTGTATCTGAATTACTAGGTATATGTTTGTTAGTAGTTGTATTTAATGCATACAAACCTGTCGCTAAAGTACTTGTTCCTATAGCAAACCCGGCTTTAACTAAAGGAGAACCACTTTTTGCCACTAGGCTTGCACCTACACTTAATCCTCCAACAATTGTAGTTGAAAGTCCTCCATAATAACCTACATTATTTAGTATGCCTGAAGGAATGTTAACATCTACTTTTCCTGCTTCAAGACTAACTTTAGTACCTGAAATACTCGGATTTAAATTAGTTTCTTTTGCGATTGTTGCAGTTTCTCCCAATTTTTTTAAAGTTTCTTCATCTAAACAATAAGCAGTATTTATGGAATTACCTAACAACATTAATATAAATGTTAAATTTAATATACTAAATATAAAAATATAAATAAATTTATTATAAGTAAAAATATTTAGAAATTTATTTTTTAACTCCCAGCCCAAAATACCTGATTTAAAGATTTCTCCTCCTATCAACCCTATTAACAAGCAACCTAAAAATAATATTATACTATTATTAGATTGTAAAGGTAAACTTACAAATGCGTGAGGTTTAGGTGGGCTTGATAATCCTCATTCTAAACTACTGTAACTTCTGTTTAAGTTAGCTTGTAAGATATCAGTATAGAATCCAGGTGTTAATCATGGATTTCTACTTGCTACTTTACCTTCTACTAGTTGGTTGTAAACTAAGTATAAGAATAATCATGCAGCAACTACACTTACAATTGATCCTATACTACTAATTAAGTTTCATCCGGCGAATGCATCAGGATAGTCTCCTATTCTTCTAGGCATTCCTTGTAATCCTAAGAAGTGTTGTGGGAAGAATGTTAAATTACATGTTTGGACTATATCTTAATTATTTAATAAACATATTAAATAATTTCCTTCGTGTAGTCTCTGAGGATCCTACTCATAACATGACTTGCTATTTTGGTTTCCTGCTGATAATCTAGATACACTTAAGATTTTTACTGTTATTATAGTACTTAAGCTTTATGAGAGTTTCCAGCATATAGAAGGATTGGAAGGGGCTAATTTTACTCTTTTTGAGTAGGTATAGATTGTAATATTCATTTTTCATCATTAATAATTACTCATTCATTTGTATCAATATTTTTTTTTATTAAAGTTCATCTAACTTTAAAATGGTTTTTAGTAGCATTGATAGAAGGGAAAATTAATTCTTTACCTGTTTCATTATAACAAAAGACGAATTTACCTCCAATACCATATTGTGGCGATAATTTACCTTTTAATCCTTTACTAGGATGACTATTGTTTGAGTAAAATATTTTTATACTTTCACTAATAGCTTCTCTTGTTTCAACAGATGTAGTACTACCGAATTTAGGGTGATTTTCTTTCTTAAACATTTCTTTTAATTTATTAATGGTTTCAATATTATGTTTATAACCTGAAGAATTACCTGCAATAGTTAAAACATTATATTTTGGTTTGTAATAATCTATCCATTTTTGTTCTAAATCTAGACATATTTTAGGGTTATTATCACAAAATTCTTTAATACCTAAGGAAAAATTATCTAACCCATATTTTCTCATTGCTCTAGTGATAACTAATTTAGATGGTTTATCCGAATTATAATAATAATAATAACTTACCATTCTTTTAGTTAAATTAATACTGCTACCAACATATAATTGATTAGTTTTATTATTGATAAAAACATATATACCTGCTTTTTTTCTTAACGTTTTGTATATATCTTTTTTATTTTTTTTTACGTTTTGAAAAAAATGAATAAACTCTTCAGGATTTAAAGGTGTGCTGCGAAGCAGCACCCCTGTAGAGCTATACAATCTTTTTACCTTTTCAATAAGTCTTCCCGTTTGTCTAACCCCTATAAATAATAATCAGAATTGTATTTTAGCTAATGTTAAGTTATAATTTAATCCTAACATTTTTGGTATTCAGAAGTATCATCCTGCGAACATTGCGAATACAGCACCCATACTTAATACATAGTGGAAGTGAGCAACAACGTAGTATGTATCATGGAATGCGATATCTAATGAAGCGTTAGCTAATACAACACCACTTACGAATAATAAGGTTTACTTATTTAATCTCTCAAAGCTAAAAATATAATCTTTATAAGGAGCATTTATTTCTGCATACTTTTTAATTGTACTATGATTAATATTTAAAGCTTTTTGAGCGTCAGTAACTCCATCATATTTAGATAGAAAATTCATATTATTATCATACACAAATACAGCTCTTTTAATATGGCTGTTCTTAGTAATATTGTCTATTAAAATTTGACTTTCATAAGATTCTCAATCCTTAATTTGAGGACTATCCTCAATATTATAAGGTATATTGCTGAAATATCACTCACCTCTAAATAAACTTTGGGTTTTTATATTACTAACAATAGTAGAATGGTTATAATTTATTCTATTAGCTATAGTTGATACCTGCGAAGCAGGAAAAATAACTAATAATTCTTTAAAAGAATTATAAATATAAACAGGGTAAGCTGAATTAGCTTCTATCATTCTTCTTTTACTTTCAATAGAATGACTTTTGTTATAAAAAGGATTATTTTCACCAGTTAAAGCTCTAGCTATTAGTCCTTTAGTTTCTTCATTATGTATTCTATTTTTAGCTAATTTAGATAATAATTGTTTCGTCTCTTCTGTATGTTTATAACCTAAAGAAGAATAACCTTGTTTTAATACATTATAATGAGGTAAAACAGATGTTATATAAAATGTTTCTCTAACAGTTAATATATCTACACTAACATGCTCTAAAATTTGTAAACTGAAATTTGATTGACCATATTTAAGTAAAGCTTTTACTATAGGCATGTTCATATTCTGTTTACTTTTTAAAAAAGCAGTATTAAGGTAATTTTTCATTCTAGCGTTTAAATGTGCAGAACTACCTATATAAGTATGACCATTTATATTATTGATAAAAAGATAAATACCTGATTGATTTTTTTGTTCTTTTAATATACGGCTTTTATCTTCTTTAAAGTTATTGTATATATAGATAGAATCTATGTTTTTTATGTTATCTTCTATATTATTACTAGAAGTTGAATACTGACGAATAATAGTTTTATTATAATTAATACTATTATTATATAAATAAGTTAACGCATTTTTATTTCACGGACTATATCTTCTCATATAATGTATATGAGGATCACGTGTAGTCTCTGAGGAACCTACTAAGATATTAAATATCCTTTGGTTTCCTGCTGATTGTTCAAAACTATACATTGTCACTGAATTTATAATAAATCCTAGTAGCATAGTTATTAGAAGTTCCCAGCATATAGTGATCTTTAAAGGGAGAGCTAAGTGGTTTATTAACCCTCCGATTGTGAACATGAATACGAATCCTAATGAAAATAACATTGAAGGTGTCATTTTAATAGATCCTCCGTAACATGTAGCTAATCATGAGAATATTTTAATTCCAGTAGGAACTGCAATTATTAATGTAGCGGCTGTGAAGTAAGCTCTTGTATCAACATCTAATCCTACTGTATACATGTGATGTGATCACACGATAAATCCTAAGATTCCAATAGATAACATAGCGTAAACCATACCGATGTAACCGAATATAGGTTTGCTTGAGTTAGATGAGATAGTTGTACTTATTATACCGAATCCAGGTATAATTAAAATATAAACCTCTGGGTGTCCGAAGAATCAGAAAAGATGTTGGAATAAGATAGGATCTCCTCCTCCAGCTACTTCGAAGAATGAAGTGTTAAAGTTTCTGTCTGTTAATATCATTGTTATACCACCAGCTAATACAGGTAATGATAATAATAATAATACAGCTGTTATTACTACAGCTCACCCGAATAATGCTAATTTGTGTAATTTTATACCAGGTGTTCTCATGTTAGCTATAGTAGTTATGAAGTTTACAGCACCTAATAAACTACTTACACCTGATAAGTGTAAGGCGAATATTGCTAAGTCAACACTAGGTCCACTGTGGCTTTGTAATCCAGATAAAGGAGGGTATATAGTTCATCCTGTACCTGCTCCACCTTCTATACAAGCAGATAATATTAATAACATTAAGCTAGGAGGTAATAATCAGAAACTTATATTATTTAATCTAGGGAATCGTTACCCTTTAAGTAGTTTCCTACCCGGCCGGACTATGTCTTCATCATTATTCCAATTGAAATAATGAGCTTCGCGTGTAGTCTCTGAGGATCCTACTAATAATTAAAATAAAAATTACTTTGGTTTCCTGCATATTCTTCCCATGTATATATAATTGTTACGATTAATTCGGTCGAAAAACAACCTTAGGATAACTACTATCCAATTAAGTGTATATATATCTGTTAAATTAAGAAGTTAATCTTATAATTCGAGAGATTCTATGCATATAGCGAAGTGATAATATAAAAATTCACAATTTTACACGGCATTCCCTATTTAGTTGAAAAATTTACAGTTATAGCTTTAGCTTTAGCTTTAGCTTGCTATTATTTTTTATAAAGGCATCACAAATGATCTCAATTGAATTCTATTCTTTTTGAATTCATTTTATTTCTTATAATATTAATTTCTGTTATTCCTTCCTCAGTATAGTGTTGATTATTTAATATTAATTTCGCAGCTTTTTTTCAATCTAAATAATCTAAATATTTAGAAGAATATAAAGGGAAATTGTTAAAATAATTTATTATTATATATAAAGATACTTTACTAGTAGCTGCTATAATATAATATTCATTTCCTGTTGAAATTTGTTTTCTAGTTTTTAAATTACAATCTAAGAATTTAGCTATTATTCTTAATGTATCTAGATAACTATCTCCTGTAATAGGATCGTACATTCTTTGTTCTAGTCTTAATCTACATGAAATTTTTCTCTTTTTTCCTATTGTATGTTGTACGGAAAAACTTCCATCAGCATCTAGAAATCCTGCTAATCAACCATCTTGATTTAAACTCTCTTTTTTAATAGGTAATTTAATTATATTTTCATTATGATTTTTATTTATTCAATCAATTAATTTGTATAACTGATGTTTTTTAGGTGTTCTTAATTCACCATTAATATAATGAATAATATTTTTTAATCCTTTAACTGGAGATATGGTAAGGACACAAGCATTATTCTTAGGTTTATATCTAATAAAACCATAACCTATTATGTCTAATAATTTTAAAGCTAATTCTTTGTTCTTAAGCCCAAAAGTTATACAAAATCTAGGATTATGTTTTTTTTTTAAATATTCATTTGGCATTCAAATATGTCCATCTCCTTCGAATAAACCAGCTAAATATGATTTTAATCTATTATTATCTTGATCTATTTTCATTATCTTTTTTTATTTAAAAACACATCCACATAGCCATTTATATTATTACTTAATTCTAAAGAAAAGTAATAAATTCCAAATGTACATAATAATAATATTATTATAGCTAATATTAAATAAATTAAACTAACGCTCTTGTTCAAGTTAATTAATTTACTTATATAACTTTGAATAATTTTACTATGATTTGGAAATAAATTATCGATAAATTTTAATTTTGATTCATAGCTTTCGCTCGTAAAAAAATATCTAAAAATAATCTGGATTATTATTATTACAATCAATATTAAAGATATTTTACTAAGTGTATTTATACATCATAGTAATATTTCTAAAGGACTATTATAATCTATATTTGTGCTGCGCAAACTAAAGCTATCCATGAATTTTTTTATATCATGATTTTTTAATAGATCACTAGTTGTATTTATACTAGACAGATTATCAGCATTATTTGAATGTTGTTGTTTTAATCTTGCAGCTGCATGTGTTTGAGCATTAATAGCACTACCGCCTACATGTAAAACTGCTCCAGCTAATCCTCCTGCCATAATAATTCCAGCTTTTTGTACAGGAGGTAAAGCAGTTTTTCCCACACCTTTATAAATACTTACTGCTATAGCTCCTACTGTAGCTGCGAATCCTACATTTGAACCTAAACTAGATATTCCTTCAGCTACTTCCGCGGCAGCCTCTTTATTTAAAACTACTTTACCTTTTAATACTATATCTGTATTTTTATTTATATCTTCAGGATTTATATTCAATTTTGTAGCAACTAAATAATTTTTACAAAGTCAGTATATGAAATATACAATAAATATACTAAATAATATAATTTGTAAATATTTTATATTTTTCTCTTTTGATAACTTAAACCCATCTAGTACAAATAAAGTAAATAAATAAAAAAACATGATTAAGACACTTTCCTGCAGAAAAAAAAATAAACCATATTTATATATAGTAATAATTGATATAAATAAAACTGTACATAATAATATGAAAATTAAGGTATTTCCATTTTTAGGATTTTTTGGTAGATTTCTTTTATGCATAATTTTTTTAACTGTAAATTTTTCAACCGGAGATCCTTTTTGTTCTGCCATATCAGGACCTCCTACCATTAAAGGCATAAGGAAATTACCAAATCCTCCGATTAATGCAGGCATACGTTTACTCATAGACTTTCGAATATGAACGGACTATATCTTTATCTTTAAATATAAAATAATATTTACTAAGATATTTCACGTGTAGTCTCTGAGGAACCTACTCAATAACAAAATTATCTTTGGTTTCCTGCTGATTGTCCAATCCTTTAAAATGTCACTGTTGTTTTCCACTGCTAACTTTTAGTCTGTGGTACTAGTTTTAAAGGCTCTAAGGAGATTCCAGCATATAGTGAAAAGAAAATAAGATATTTCTACCTTACCCGGCCATGCCTAATCTATTTAATCTTTATATGTTAATTTTCATTTCCCTCTGTAATAACCTGATTTTTCACCTTTTAAATATTGTCTAATAGTAGTACGATCACCTTTTAAATGATTAGCTAAGCTAGTTAAAGATGAAAATAATAAATTTTTAGAAGAATCATCTTTGAATTCAGCTAATATTTTTCTAGATGCGGGATGCTTAACGATATAAATATTACGTTTTTCATTGATTAATTCTTTTATACCTTCTAGAGTTAATAAATCGACATTTTCAGATTCATTTATTTGATCTAAAGATAAAAAGAAAGTATCTAAATATATTGCACCTCCATTTAAACAATTATTTACAGTTTTATGGTGGATATTAATTGTATCATACATATGTTGTTTTGATTCAAATATATACAATAAAGTAAAATCTTCTGCATTGTAAATATATACAGGAGTACCTCTTTGTTTACGTAATCTATCTCTTATCTCCTTACTCATAGGTTCATGGTAACCAGAACTACTTGCTATTAAGTCTACATTTAAACTTGGATTGAAAGTATCAATAAATTGTTGTTCTAATCTTACAACTTCTTGTAAACTAGAATTTTCATTCATTATATATATAGTTAGATTTGTATCTTGAAACCCGTGTTTATTAAAATAACGTAGAACTCTACGTGCTTTAGTTTTAAGAATAGAAGACATAAAATAAGAACTTATTCTATTGTATAGATTAATAGAATGACCTACATAAGCATGTTCATTACTTTCTCATATATAAACACCTTTTTGGTTCTTTGCTACTTTTAAAATAAGATTTCTATTAGAAAAAGGGTTCTCTATATATACTTTAGTATATTTAGGTATTTCATATTCATCGTTGTTTTTATAGCTTCCACTTATCCCGTAGGGATAGGGATTAGAAGCAGGTTTATTACTATTTGTAATAGTAATTATATTGTTTTGGTAATTACGTATTGAGAAATTAGTAGCTTTTTTCCTATGAAAATTAAGATTAAATAGTCTTCATTTGTCGACCATGAAGAATAGTAGGGTCGGCCTAGTTGACTTACGTCTTCCGCCGCCCTCCGAACTGTACGTGATTGTCTCCAATCATACAGCTCTCCATCTCAGATTTAATCATTCCGATCATCTGGTTTGTTAACTTTTTGCGCCATCTTTTTCTTTGCTTCGTAATTGAATTTTGTCCTCTCTTCGTCAGTTCATGTGTTATTATGTAATCTGATGTGGTGATCTTTACATAATGGTACTTGTTTTCTATTGATCGCTGCCATCTGTCTAGTAAAGAAGTCTAGTTTACTATTAGGATTTTTCATATCTTTGATTTGTCTTACGTGGTGCATCTCTACATTTGTAGTACTTCCACATATAACACAAGGATTTGATAGTCTAGATTTTGTAAACTTAGCATTTCAAACTGTTTCTATATTTTTTATAGGGTCTTGATTGATACTTATTACCTTAGCTATGTTTTTAGCTTTGGAGTAAGATATATCTGAAAAAGATATCCTTTTATTTTTTTCTATATCGTATCCTAAGTCCTTTTTGAACTTTTCAAAGACTTTTGCCATAGTTTTTAGTTTAAATTTCCTTGCTAGTGTTAGAGCGCATGATTCTTTTAGGAGCCATCCTACTCTAGCAATGTCCGATCTATTTCTGGAGAAACTATAGTAATTTTGAATTCCTCTCACAACAGAATTGTAATACTTTAGGATGTCTGGGTGATCTAAATTGATTAAATTTCCTTTGAAAGTCCCTCTGTATTCCAATTTTTTATGTGTTGTGTGTGATGTTCTTTTACGAATAAATCCATTATTCTCCAGCTTATTTAAAACTTTTATTGTATCCATTTCTATATTGATTCTTACTTTTTTTCTTCTTATCACAGTTTTTCCATTTATTATCACATTTTCAATAGGTTTTACTCCTCTTTTCATTAGTGGCGCACGGACACTGTAACCTAAGAATTTAAAAGGGCTCTCTGTAAATTTGGATATGGAGGTTTTATTTGGGTTGAATTTTAATTTCAGTTCGTTGTTTACGAAGGTTTCCAATTTTAGTAGGATTTCTTTCGCTATTTTGTAGCTTCCTTCAATACTTATCACAAAATCATCGGCGTATCTTACGTAATTTATTCTGATAAAAGATTCGTCCCTTTTTATACTAGGTGTTTTCAGTAATTTCTGAATTATTAGTTTGAATTCGAGAGGTCTTTTTTTATCATATCCTTTTCTTCTTCAGTATTTAGCAAGATTTTGAAGTTTCATGTTCTCTTTACTTCTAGGTCTTTTATCACCTTTATGGTATTCTTTTTTAAGCTCTTCTATGTATTTATCCATTTTATGTAGGAATATATTACATAGTAAAGGACTCAAAATAGACCCTTGAGGTGTACCCATAGCTAGATTATTATGGAGTTCTCCAAATTCTATGTATCCTGCTTTTAGTCCACTTTTGATAAGGGCTAAAGTTTTCTCACATTTTATTTCTTCCTTTATGATTTCCATTAGGGCTTCATGCTGAATTGTATCAAATGCTTTAGAGAAATCCGCTTCAATTATAAATTGTGCACTTTGAAAAGTAGCATCTAATTGTTTCATTGCCGTGTGTGTTCCTCTTCCAGGTCTAAATCCATGCGAAGTTTCTAAGAATTTATTTTCGTATAATCTTTCCATGACTAACAGGATTGCTTTTTGTACTATTTTTTCTCTAGGTGACGCTATTGTTAAAGATCTAAGTTCATTCTTCCCAGGTTTTGGGATTTGAATTCTTCTTGCTGGGTTAAATTTATATTTACCTGCCTTTAACTTTGATTGGACGTTATTAAAGTAAGTTAGGTCTATTCCGTCTAGGGTCAATTCATTAACCCCTTTTGTCATATTACCTGGATTACTTTTTATCAATTCGTAAGCTGCTACTAAATTTTTCAGATTGCTTATTGCTTTTATGTTAACTTCCGCAGATTCAAATGTATTATTAATATCGCTGCCGCGTATCACATTTCTGCCGACTTTTGATGTTAATGTTCTCATTTGTAAATTTGAGACTGTCGTCCTTCAGATATCGTAGCTGAATCCTAATATGACGACTCCGTCACCACCCAATCTGGGTCCCAGTCTTTTCTGGTTCTTAGGAGCCATATTCCTATGGTTCCCGTAGGTGATCCCGTAGTTCCTTGAAGCGGTACTCTGTGCTAGGTTTCTTGCGTAATTTTTTCTCTCTTTGCGAGTTATCCCATTATTCTTCGAAAGTGGATCTAAAACTAATGATAAAATTAGATTGAATAATGCATTTGCCCTATCTGCTCATTTGGCAAAGTTCCTTTTGTGAAGGATATTACGTATAATCAAGTTTGTTATCCTAAACGTTGCACAGCTTAGATCAGGTATAAATCCTAGAAAATGAGCATCTCTTCCGTTTATTCCCTTTCCTATCAGCTTAGCTGTTTGAGTTTCCTCGTGAAGTTTGATTTCACCAGCCTGATAGTTCTTTACACAACCACTTTTGTTTGTGAATCCTATTTGGATCAACCACATTTCAAGACACAACGGCGCACTCATTAATAAAGCGTGAGCTGTAACGATACTATTATATAATTGGTTATTTGATATGAATTGAACTCCTGGTCCACTTAATTCTAATCTTATTAATACTGAAAATGCAGTACCTAATAATCCTGAGAATAAAGCAAATATTAGATATAATGTTCCTATATCTTTAGCGTTAGTTGAATTAAATCATCTTTCCATACCCATTGATATTTCAGATCTTAATTTTAGGTTTGTGGTACCTTCTAATTTCAAAATTGCGAAGCAATAGAGTATAGTTTTTAGATATGATATTATTAATTGTTAATAATTGGATGAACGAATAAGTTCTATCTAAATTTTTGTATAATTTTAGATTCAATAAAATTATTTGACCTTTATTAAATAATAAAATTATATTATACTCCGTCTTAATACTTTTAATTAAATAGTTGATTAAATTGACTTTATATAAAACTTATAAGCTAACAGCTTAATTTAAGTAGTAGCTAAGGCAAGCTACAGATAAGATTTATATATTCTATATTCTAAATATAGTAAATTATTTAATAATATAAGTATTAATAAAGATTTTTATAATTAAGTTTTATCGCTTATTAATCTAGTTTTAACTTGTATAGTAATACTAGACTAAGCGAAAATAAGATTATGGAGGAATTGAACCTCGAACTAATGATTTGCAATCACAGTGTAAATCCGTTTACAGCATAATCTTTTTATAGTAAATATTACTATAAAATTGTATAAATATTATATATTTAACAAATTAGTGTTTATCTCACTAATAGATCTATTATCTTGACTTGTTATTTATTTGATATAAGTCTATCAATGTATTTTCTATTACACTAACAACTGGTACTAATATGAAGAAGTGAGCAAAGTATAATGCTGTACTTATTTGTCCAAATTCTATGAATGGAGTTTCAACGTGTTTTGCACCTAATTGTTGTAGTATTAAGAAATTAGCTACAAATATGTAGAATAATATTTTACTTAAAGGTCTAAATTGTAAACCTTTAGTTCTACCTAGATCTGTGTAAGGTAATGCTAATATTGCTACTAATGCAGCAAACATAGCTATAACTCCTAATAATTTATTAGGTATAGATCTTAATATAGCATAGAATGGTAATAAGTATCATTCAGGTACTATTGCGGCAGGTGTTTGCATAGGGTTAGCTACAACATAGTTTTCACTATCTCCTAATACATTAGGCATGAAGAATACGAACATACTTAATACGAAGAAGAAAATAAATATTGTTATTAAATCTTTGAATAAGAAGTATGGCGCGAAAGGCACTCTATCGTAGTATCCAGGTACCCCTAATGGGTTACTTGCTCCAGCTGATTCGTGTACAGCTATTAAGTGCATTAAGGCTAATGCAGCTAATACGAAAGGTAAAACAAAGTGTAATGCGAAGAATCTGTTTAATGTAGCATTATTAACAGAGCATTTGTGTTACTAGTTCACATATTTTATATTACTTATTGAATAATTTTCATATATATTTTATATAAATACGTCACATTATAGTATAAAAGCACTTTTAATTAGGCAGATAATATTAAATATAAACTTAACTTGCATATAATAATACAAAAGAATAACATAAAATAACAAAATCCTAATATATAATTGCTACTTTTACTTCACAAATTTAAGTATTTATTTAGTCAAAAAACAAATAATTTACCTATCTTATAATTTTGTATTGAAACTGGTATATATTTCACTAAATTTTTACTAATTATATACTTACTTATATATATATTTAAAATAATATATAAAAATGCCAGAGCACAAATAAGTAAAGTATTTATATCACCTAATAAATTTAAAGGATAATCTTTAAGTATATCATCTCCTGTAGATGAGGGTATTAAATTAGCAACTAATTTAGAAGTCCCTCCTGGATTATTACTATTATTAGAATTTAAAACTTTAGTCATAATAGCTGTACTAGCCTGTACAGCTGCAGCTGTAACCACACCAGCACCAATTTTAACAGCTGGAGGACCGGAGACATATTTAGCTACTTGAATACCCGCACTAGCACCACCAGCTGCAGAGATAGCCGCGGCTACTTTTCCCAGATTATTGACAGAAAGACTAACCTTTCCATCGTTAATATTTATAGTAGCATTTTCTCCTATATTAATATTGGTATTCTCTTTATCTCCTATATGGAAAACCAAATCCTCTGAAAAAGAAGAATCACATATTAAATGAAAAATAAAAATAATACTAATAAAAAATATAATATTCAGAGCTCAAATAGGTGTTACCATAAATCTATAAAGAAATAAAGGACCTAAATTACAATGCAATCTCACAAAACAAACTAAAAAAGTTAGTAAAAAGAAAAAAGCAAATGGAGAAATGTAATAAGAAATATTGTTTAAATTTAATATCATAATAACAATATCCTATTTTAATATATATCTTTAAAAAACTAATCGTTTGCATAATAAAATAATATTTTATTACACAAAAAGATATTATGTAATATCTTTTTATTATAATGAGTATAAAAATACTTTAATCTTAAATATACAAGATTAAATGGTTTATACTATTAAGCAAATTTGCTTCGCACTTCGCACTTTGTACTTCGTACAAAAATAAATTAAATATAAATATGTGAACTAATTCAATAAATTTCTTTATTGATCGGACTATATCTTGATCTTTTTAACTTAACTATTTTTAAGAATTGGTTATTTAAATGTTTAACTTTTAAGTTAAAAAAGTAAGTATATAAGATCTCCTGCGTCTAGTCTCTGAGAGGCTTATAAAGTAAATATACTTTGTACCCCTGCTGATTGTCTTTTATATATTTTATGATAAATAATGTAACGTAAATTAATAAAGATTTTCCAGCATTAAGCAGGATTTTTAACAATATATCACTATATTGTGGTCCATCTGTTGTTTATAAACCTCCTCAAATGACAATGTATTTTTATATAATTTTTAATTTATACTTTATGTTTTTTCAAACATATTTAGACTATATCTTAGATTTAAATTCATTAAATCTTGGGGTTATCGTGTTAAGCTTATTGTTGGTTTAACTCACTTATTAGTCGTTGAACGTTCTTTATTCTTTATATTTAAACCAAACCAAGAGCCGCTACAAATAATTTAATAATCGGAGGTGATTTTATTAAATGTCCTTGTAATTTTCCCCATTTGCCTCTAAAAAATAGAATTATTTTTAAGGAGCCCATATTACAATATTGGATAGTTTAACTTATTATAACGTAGAGTAGTTTTTAGATTATTTAGTCATTTTATATATTGGATATACTTTAATCCGATTAAAGGATGTAAACCTTTAAAAGAAAAGAAATTTATAACTTTTTGTATATCTGCTTTTGAACTTACACCAAATTGATTATAGTTATTCGTTCTATCTATTTTTCTATTTGTTTCAAATATTAATTTAAAAGCTTCGAACAAATTAGTATGCATTCTTTGTTTTAATTGAAAACAACCATCATTATTACTTTTAATCATTTTTTATTTTATATAACATAGATTCAACCATATAAGGTTTAACTAACTCACGCAATATAGGCATAGAACGTTCTCTAATATATATTCTTGGCTGAGTAGGTGTATGGTAACGTAGTGTACAATCTATATTATATCTAATCTTTAAAACATTCATTAAACGAACTACGTCTATTATTCTATAAGAATCCGTACAAAGAATTAAACCGTATTTGTTCGCTGACCCATCACCCATAATTAAATGAGCTAAAGCGACAGGATTTAAAATATTATATATATCTTCAGGAATTCTTTTTTCTTTTTCTATATAAAATAAAGATCTTAATTCATTAAAACAAGGTAAGCCTCTAGTACGAAAATACAAAGCATAACTTACTTTATCTTTTCGAATACTTTTGACCATACTAGGGTATACGTTACAATAATGAGCTAGTATAGAATAAACAAATAAAACGTATTTAGAATTATTTAAACTTTGTTTAAAAGTTAAATGTGGATTTTCATAAGGTTTAGATGAAGACAAGTTACCATCAGATAGAAGTATTCCAACTATCACACTTTTTACATAAATAGGTAATACTATCATATGTTTAACTCTCTTTGTTAAACGCCCTGTTCCGGCTGTAGAACATAAATTAGTACCTCAAATTACAAGATAAGTATTTACCGGTTTAGCTACCTTTACGGTATAATACCTGGCGCTTTTTTCTTGTCCTTTAAATATTCTTTTAAGATAATTATAACTATCTCTATTAGAACATAGCTTTTTGAAATCTTTTTTTACTCGTTTATATGTAAGAGGATTTTTGTTACTAAATTCTACAACACCGGGATATAAACCTGAACATGTAAATCCTACAATTCAATTTTTAAAGAAAGGTAATAATGTATAATCAAATGAATTACTTGGTAATTTGAATATATCTTTAACATTATTTTTATTTATTTCATCATATATTCTAATATCATTCTTTAATATATACATAGCTAAATTGAATTGGTTAACTCTAGTTTCTGTTAAAAAGAAAATATTGTTATAAATTAATAGAGGAAATAAAATTTCTTGTAATTCAGTCTTATTTATTATAAGTTTACAAGTAGGACTTTTTAAGTCTTTATAAACGTTTATTTTTCCTAATTTCAAAATAGAGTTAATATATTCTAATGTAGATATATCATCTAAATGTAAAGATATGCTCAATTTCATAGTTATAAAGCCTTTAGACGTTTTGGTTATTTGAATATAACCATCTCCATCTATTAATCCTACTAGAAAAGCTAAAAAAGATGGAGGTATAGACATATAATCTTCTTTATTTGTTATACTTTTTACTTTCTTCAAAGCATTACTGTGTATATTACCTATAGTTGGTAATATAGAAAATAAACCTAAACTAAACGCACCAAATATTGTAATTTTTGTTGACTCAACTATATCTTGTCCTATTCATGGTATAGCACTTATTAAGTTAGTAATAACTGTAGCACCTCATAATGACATTTGTCCGTAAGGTAATACATACAAACTTACTTTTAATTTAAAAGCTATGATATCTTTATAGTTCGGCTATCATATTTATCTCTACCTTAAAGATAAAAAGTTTCGACTGTGCATTAAGCAGCATTTCAGCCACCCACTAGTGACCCAGTCTGTAGCGATCCTATGGAGAACCGACGATCTCTTATACTAAAGATATAGTATACTTTGATCGTTTTCACTAGTATTGCCAAAGAAATAATTTATTTCTTCAATAACCTTGTCAGGTTATTCTCTTTTAAACTCTATTTTTTTCCATAAATTACATAGAGTTTATTACTAAGAGGACTATAACTATAATATTAATTATAAGGTTATTCTTTATAATCAACAATTCAACGTCCTTTTAATAATTTACTTGGAGTTTTCAACGCTCTCTGGATAGTTTTAATAGAACAATTTAAAGCCTCTGCTGTTTCAACTATACTATTAAATTCACCATAAACAGTGTTATTTAACGCTTTTACGATAACAGATTTAGATTTATTTTTCATATTTAAAATACCTTGTTTTGTGTAGTTTACTTCTTCTCTATTTAAAGCTGATTCTCTCATAGCTTCTATAGTTTCGTATCCCCGGGGGGGATTAGAGAAAGATTTACCTTTATTTAAACTTCCTATTAGTTCTCTGTGCGAAGCTAGAGCTTCACTATAATTAGATTTCATTTTAATTCTAGTTATTTCTGTATGTTTATAACCAAAGCTAGAACCAGCCTCTGTTAATATATTGTAATCAGGTAAAAGAGACTTTAGATAAAAATCTTCTAAGTTCAACAATTTCTTATTATTCTCTTGATTAACAATTTCAGGAAATAACTCTAATATTATGAAAGCAAAATTATGTAAGCCATATTTTTTAACTGAATTTTTAACCACTTTACTTCCAGTTAAATATATTAAATGATTTGTAAATCTAGAATTTATTCTTCCTGTAGAAGCAGATCCTATATAATAACTTAGAGTTTCTTTATTCAATATCATATAAATACCACTAAGTCCTTTAGTATCTTTAGCTATACTTTTACGTACTGAATCTTCGTGTAAATTGTCGTAAGTAAAGACAGGCTTAAGGTTTTTAGATTTTAAGAAATCATATACTCTATCTGTATCGCGAGAAGTTGAAAAGTATCTTTTATTATTTAAAGTTGTAATTGTTTTAGTTTTATAGTCATTTTGGGCTATATTTAAGTAACCCAGGAAACCTGTACCCATCATAAGAATTAAGATTATTGCTCCTAATACTCATGCTAATGTTCTAGGTGCTCTGTATGATCCATAGTATAATCCTCTACCTATGTGTAAGTATACTAAGAAGAAGAAAGCTGATGCTGTATTACTGTGTAAGTAACGAACTAATCAACCGTTATTAACATCACGCATAATATGTTCTACAGAATTGAAGGCTTCTGCTACACTTGGGTTATAATGCATTGCTAATGTTATACCTGTTATTATTTGTATTCCTAAACATAATCCTAATAATGAACCGAAGTTTCATAAGTAGCTTATATTACTAGGTTGTGAATGATCTATTAAGTATGCGTTAAGCAACTTTAAAAAAGGATGACTTTTTAATATTCTCATAGTTTTATTTATAAATTTAATTAGATTGTTAATACGTATATAAATTAATATAATTTATATAAAATATATATGTATTTTTTTTTATTATATATTATAGAGTAAAATACTCATAAATATATACTGCATATTATGCAAATAATTATTATTTTAATTTTATAGTT